AAAATTATTAAAAAAAAATTATAACACAAATAGTATAACTAATATTAATATAATAGAAAAAATTTAAAAAAGTTTTTTTAGTTTAATAAAAATTTAATGAGAAGCCGTATGAAATGAAAATTTCATGTACGGTTTTGTAAAATAACATTAAAGGTAACTTTTTTGTCAATTTTTTTCACTACAACACCAAAAAAACCAAACTCTGCCTTACGTAAAGTAGCAAGAGTAAGATTAACTTCTGGATTTGAAATTACAGCTTATATACCCGGTATTGGCCATAATTTACAAGAACATTCTGTAGTATTAGTTAGAGGAGGAAGAGTTAAAGACTTACCTGGTGTAAGATATCATATTGTTAGAGGAACTCTTGATGCTATAGGAGTAAAAGATCGTCAACAAGGGCGTTCTAGTGCGTTGTATATTGTTATTTTAATACTTGTATTATAAAAATTAATACCATGTTAATTGTTGAAACATGTAAATATAGCTAACCATAAAACAAAAATATTGTACAGGAACTAAAGCAGGCTAAAACTTTAAATATCTAAGGTTTATTTAATAAAACAAAGTATTCCCTAACTTATTTTTACTAAAAAAAAAAAAAAAGAACTTTAACTTTTTTAGAACGAGTTAAAAAAAAAACAAAAACTAAAAATTAACATAATTTTTTTAAACCTAAGGATTTTATTGTAAAATTAATAAAATACAAGATTTTCTAAAAAAAGAAAACGGATACTCAATTTAAAATGAGTAAGTATTTAATATTTTTATTTTAAATATTGAAAGCTGTATTCAATAAAAATTGTACATACAGTTTGAAGAGAGATTTTAAATATTTTTAATTAATATTGATCTACTCTACAATATGGAGTAAAAAAGCCAAAATAAACTATTTAATTACTTTTTAATATTATGTCACGTCGCAGTTCAGTAGAAAAAAAAGCAGGAAAATCTGATCCAATTTACCGTAATAGATTAGTAAATATGATGGTTAATCGAATTCTTAAACATGGAAAAAAATCATTAGCTTATCGAATTCTTTACAAAGCAATGAAAAATATTAAACAAAAAACAAAAAAAAATCCACTATCAGTTTTACGTCAAGCTATACGTAGAGTAACTCCTAATGTAACAGTAAAAGCAAGACGTTTAGGTGGATCTACTTATCAAGTACCAATTGAAATAAAATCTGCACAAGGAAAAGCTCTTGCTATTCGTTGGTTATTAATAGCATCTAAAAAACGCTCAGGGCGAAATATGGCTTTTAAATTAAGTTATGAATTAATAGATGCTGCTAGAGATAATGGCGATGCAATACGAAAAAAAGAAGAAACTCATAGAATGGCGGAAGCTAATAGAGCTTTTGCTCATTTTCGTTGATTTTTTAAGAATAAAAAATGTATTTTCTTGAAAAAAAAAAAAGAATATACATAGCTTTTTTTTAAAAAGATTAATGTTTTATAAATAGTTTATTAATAAAATTTGCTAAATTTTATTAATAAACTATTTATAAAATATACAAATACTAATATATCGAGAAAATTTTTATGGACTTAGAATTTAATTTTTCTTTTTTTTATACAAGTAATATTTTGCCTGAATGCATTCTTATTTTTTTTTTAATAGTTATTTTAATATTAGATTTAATTTTAGAAATAAAAAATAAATCTTTATTCTTTTATATTTCTTTATTAAGTTTGTCACTCAGTATTATTATTTTACTTTTTCAATTCCAAAAAGAACCCACTATTAGTTTTTCAGGTAATTTTCAAGATGATAGTTTTAGCAGAATATTTCAAGTTTTTATAGTTTTATGTTCAATCTTATGTATTCCTTTATCTACGGATTTTATTGAATGTACAAAACTATCAATAGTAGAATTTTTTGTTTTTATATTAACAGCAACCATAGGAGGAATGTTTTTATGTGGCGCTAATGATTTAATTACTATTTTTGTTTCTTTAGAATGTTTAAGTTTATGTTCGTATTTACTATCTGGTTACACTAAAAATGATGTTAGATCTAATGAAGCTGTTATGAAATATCTACTAATAGGTGGAACAAGTTCATCTTTTTTAATTTATGGTTTTTCTTGGTTGTACGGTTTATCAGGAGGAGAACTTCAACTTCAAAAAATAGCAAATGGACTTTTGAATACAGAAATGTATAATTCTTCAGGAAGTTTACTTGGACTTGTGTTTATTATTGCAGGAATTGGATTTAAACTTTCTTTAGTACCTTTTCATCAATGGACTCCTGATGTGTATGAAGGAGTGTGATTCGTTTTCTATAAATAAAAAAACATAATTTTTTATTGTGTTTACAATATTTACAAATACTTTTTTAGACATGCAAAATAAAAAAAATTATTATTTTCACTCAAAATACAATCTAACTTTTATTAAATATTAAATAAAAAAATTTTTTAACAAATTTAAATTAAATCTAAAATAAAGCAAAGTTAAAATAATAAAAAATAAATTAACTATTAAGGGTAATAAAAAAAAAATGATATAAATAAAATAAATTAAAATTCAAAATTTAAATATATTATTTAGTAATTTTTTTTCCTTCAAAAATTATGAGTGTAATATAAGTATTCATTAAAAAAAAAACCCTAAAATAAAAATTCATGACTATTAAAACGAAAAAATTTAAATATTTTTTTATTAAATTTTATTCAATTTTGTTCAAATAATTTTGATTGAATAACTAAATAATTAAAATTTAAGATTAAAAAAAAATAATTAAAGCAGGATTCTTCGTAAAGTTTAATTTTAATTAAATACTAACATTTCTTTTTTAATTTTTATATACATACACGAAGAAAGTAATATTAATTTAAACTATTACTTAGGAGCTGTGTGAAATAAAAATTTCATGCACAGTTTTGAATGAGAGAAAAGAATGAGTAATCTTCGTTTCGATTCTAACTCCCCTACCCCAGTCGTTGCTTTTCTTTCGGTTGTTTCAAAAATAGCAGGTTTAGCCTTACTAGCTCGTCTTTTTAATATTGTTTTTCCCTTCCTTTTTAATCAATGGCATTTTCTTCTAGAAATATTATCTATCTGTAGTATGATATTAGGTAATTTAGTAGCTATTACTCAAACAAGTATGAAACGTATGCTTGCATATTCTTCAATAAGTCAAATTGGGTATTTAATGATTGGAGTAATTGTTGGGGATTTTAATGGATATATAAGTATGATAGTTTATTTATTATTTTATATATTTATGAATTTAGGAACTTTTGCTTGTATTATATTATTTGGATTACGTACAGGAACAGATAATATTCGTGATTATAGTGGATTGATTTTAAAAGATCCTTTTTTAACTTTTTCTTTTGCATTATGTTTGTTATCTTTAGGAGGTATCCCTCCATTATCTGGTTTTTTTGGAAAACTTTATCTATTTTGGTGTGCATGGAAAAATGGTTTATATTTTTTAGTTTTTATAGGACTTTTTACAAGCATTATTTCTATATATTATTATTTAAAAATAGTTAAATTATTAATTACTGCAGAAAATAAAGAAGTTACTTCTTATATACAAACATATACTGGTTTTTCTTTTTCCATTTTTTACAAAAACTCAATTGAAATTAGTATAATTATTTGTGTAATTGCCTCTATGTTTTTAGGAATATTTATGAATCCCATTATTAATATATTTCAAAATAATTTGAATTTAAGTAGTTTTACACATATTTAATATTTTTTTATTAATTAAATATTTTATATTATTAGTAAAAATTTTAATTTGTTTTTTTTTTATTATTCTATATATATAGAATAATAAAAAAAACAAATTAAAATTCTATTTTTTAGTTTTATTATTATATAATAGTTTTTTAAAGACTATTAAATAGACACTTTTTTTTTTCAGAAGCCTTGATGGTGAAATGGTAGACACATGAGATTCAAAATCTTATGCTTTAAAGCGTGGAGGTTCGAGTCCTCTTCAAGGCAATATTTACTTTAGAATAAAAAAATAATCTTATGTTATACTATTTAGTTGATATCAATGATTTTATTAAACTAAAAAAAAAAAAGATTTATTCTATTTAAAATATTTTATTAATATTATTGATTTAATAATTATATTAATAGAAAACAAAGATAAAAAATTATAAATAAAAATCAGATGATATTTTTTAATATTGTAAATTAACACTAATATAACAAACATATGGAAGTAAACATTCTTGCATTTCTTGCTACTGCATTGTTCATTTTAATCCCTACAGCTTTTTTACTAATTCTTTATGTACAAACTGTTAGTCAGGGTAGTTAATAAAAATTTTTAATTTTTTTTAATTATTAAAAATCTTGGATTTATCAAATAATATTGTATTTTTATTTAAATATTTAGTTCTTTACAATATTAAAATTAAGTTAAAAAAACTAAAAAAATTATATATAATTTTTTTAGTTTTTTTAATTTTATTTATTTATTATTATATGATTCATATAGAACTAGGTCCTAGCACTATAGTTGGAATAGGGCTTATTATAGTAGGTATACTTTTATATGCCCTTCGCATAAGGGAATTTAATGTATCTAGAGGTGTGATTTAAAATGTACTTAAAAATTTGTAAAAATTTCAATTTATTTCTTAATAATAATAAATATAAAACTTGAAAATTTTTTTAATTTATCTAATCTATGATTAAAAATTTAATTTTTTTTTTCTAGTATTCCGCAAACATATTTAAATTTATAAATTAAAATGGAATTAGACTTACATAAAAAAAAATTATTACATATTGTTATTTTCTAACATATATTGCTTTTTCTTATTTAATTAGTTTTTTTTTCTTTGGAAATTAAATTATTCAATCCACGAAATACTAAATAAATCTAAAGATTTTAAAATATATTTTTTATTTTTTAATTAAGTACAAATAAATAAATCTGTTTTTTTAAATAAATTTAAACAGATAAAAGACAATCCAAAAAGTTTATGTTTAAAATTACATTTTACATTTATACACTTACTTGGATTTAGAGTAGTTAAAATATAAATTTGTTTTTATTTTACTGCTTAAGCCATAAAGAAATTAAAATATCATATATGGTTTTTAGAGGGGGAATATGTAATTAAATAAAAACATTAACCTATCTCAATATTATGATTCTTTTTTTTCATCCATTGGGTTGTTATGTGGAGGAATTCTTATTTTTCAAGGTTGGCGGTTAGATCCAATTCTTTTATTATCACAAATACTTTTAAGTGGAACAGCTATTTTTTTTATAGCAGAAAGTTTGTATTTACGTAATAATAAAATTAATTTTACAATTTTTTCTAAAAAAAAAAAAAATTTTTTTGTTATAGAAAAAAAAAATTTGAAAGAAAATACAACTTATAAAAATATAAAATTAAGAAGAAAAATTTATAAAGGATGGGAAAAAGTTAATTATACTTTTTTTATTTCTTATAAAATTTAATTATTCTACTTAAATTAGTTTAATATCTTTTATTTTTAATAGTCAAATAAAAGATATTAAACTAATTTATTTTTCAATAACTATTTTTATAATCTACTTTTTTTTTTTTAGCATAAAAAACTAAATTGAAAGTAACAACAAATATAAAAATTATCCTTATTATTCTTATAGCACTCAAAATAATAGTAATTATTACTTATATTTTTTTATAAGTACTAAATTATATACTTTTCGAAAGGCTAAAATTAAATTAATATATTAATATTTAATTAAATAAAAAAAAAAATTTTGTAATCTTTTTACTATAAATTTATATATATGCTTTATAAATATATATATGTATTTTTACTAATTATTTTAATTTGATAATAATGCTTGCTTTTTTTTCTCATTTGATTTATTCTTAATATTAGGATTATCTATTAATTATAAATTTAAATAAAAAACAAAGTAATAGACTATATGAAAATATAGAGCAATACCTTTTTTTATTTAAAATACGACATAATAGATAATCCAAATCTTTTTTATATTATTATTAAGGCGACACCCAGATTCGAACTGGGGATAGAGAATTTGCAGCCCTCTGCCTTACCACTTGGCCATATCGCCTTTTTTTAGTAAAATTTTTTACAAAAATTTTATAAGTTTTTTTTACTTATCATAAATTTTTAATTTGTTAATAATAAACTAAATTATTGTAAAACTTAATTCTTTTTTAATCAAGTCTTTTTTAATAAAAATATTTAACATAATGAAAAATTTTAATAAAATAAAAAAATTTAACAAAAATATCTTTTATTTATGCAGTTAGATAGAAAATAAAAATAATTATAAATTCTATTTGTTATTATACAACAAACTCTAACACTATTTTAGAGAAAAAAAAAAACCATGGAAATTTTTGTACTACCTGAATTTGGAAAAATACAATTTGAAGGATTTCATCGTTTTATTTATAAAGGTTTAATTGAAGAACTTAGTTATTTTCCTAAAATTAAAGATGCAGATCAAGAATTTGAATTTCAATTATTGAATAAAGAATATAAATTAGTAAAACCTTTAATAAACGAAAGAAATGCTGTATATCAATCAAGTACATATTCTTCAGATTTATATGTACCGGCACAATTAGTTCGAGAAAAAAAAAAAAAAGCACAAAAACAAACTGTATTTATTGGAAGTATTCCTTTAATGAATTCTCAAGGAACTTTTGTAGTTAATGGTGTTGCAAGAGTAATCATTAATCAAATTTTAAGAAGTCCAGGTATTTACTACAATTTAGAACTAGATCATAACGCAATTCCTATATATACAAGTACAATTATTTCTGATTGGGGAGGAAGACTAAAATTAGAAATTGATAGCAAAACGAGAATTTGGGCTCGTATAAGTAAAAAACGAAAAGTGTCAATTTTAGTTTTATTATTAGCCATGGGTTTAACAATAAAACAAATTTTAGATAGTGTTTGTTCTCCAAAATTTTTTTTAGACGTCCTGAAAAAAAAAAAAAGAAAAGAACAACCCCAATCAAGTAAAGATGCAATAGTCGAACTCTATAAACAACTATATTGTATAGGTGGAGATATTGTATTTTCTGAATCTATACGTAAAGAATTACAAAAAAAATTTTTTCAACAAAGATGTGAATTAGGAAAAATTGGTCGATTAAATTTAAATAAAAAACTTAATCTTAACGTACCTGAAAATGAATACTTTTTGTTACCACAAGACATTTTAGTTGCTATAGATTATTTGATAAAAACAAAATTTGGTATTGGTGCACTTGATGATATAGATCATTTAAAAAATCGTCGTATTCGATCTGTAGCGGACTTATTACAAGATCAATTAAAATTAGCATTAACACGTTTAGAAAATTCCGTACGACAAATTATGCGGGGAGCAACTAAGAGAAAACGTTTACCTAATCCTAAAAGTTTAATTAGTCCAACTCCATTAATAGCTACTTTTAAAGAATTTTTTGGTTCACACCCTCTATCTCAATTTTTAGATCAAACTAATCCATTAACAGAAATAGTTCATAAACGAAGATTAAGTTCTTTAGGTCCTGGAGGACTAACAAGACGAACGGCTAATTTTCAAGTACGAGATATTCATTTTAGTCATTATGGACGCATTTGTCCTATTGAAACATCTGAAGGTATGAATGCCGGACTTATTGCATCATTAGCGATTCATGCAAAAGTTAATACTTGGGGATCTCTAGAAAGTCCTTTTTATAAAATGTCAAAAATTTCTAAAGAAGAAAAACTTCTTTATTTATCTGCCGGAGAAGATGAATATTACCGAATAGCTACTGGAAATTGTTTGGCTTTAGATCAAGATACACAACAAATACAAATAACTCCAGCTCGATATCGACAAGAATTTTTAGCTATTGCTTGGGAACAAATACATCTTCGAAGTATTTATCCTTTACAATATTTTTCTGTTGGTGCTTCTCTAATTCCTTTTTTAGAGCATAATGATGCAAATCGTGCTTTAATGGGATCTAATATGCAGCGTCAAGCAGTTCCACTTATAAAACCTGAAAAATGTATTGTAGGAACAGGCTTGGAAAGTCAAGCAGCTCTCGATTCTGGAAGTCTTACTATTGTAAAACAAAGTGGAAAAATTTTATATACTGATGGTAAAAAGATAAATTTAATTGACACTAATAAAAAAAAAAACACAACTAAATTTTTCAATATATATCAGCGTTCAAATAATAGTACTTGCATGCATCAAAAAATACAAGTTACTCAACAAAAATTTTTAAAAAAAGGACAAATTTTAGCAGATGGCGCAGCAACTTTAAAAGGAGAACTAGCCTTAGGAAAAAATATTTTAGTAGCATATATGCCATGGGAAGGGTATAATTTTGAAGACGCAATACTTATTAACGAACGTCTAATATATGATGATATTTATACATCAATTCATATTGAAAGATATGAAATTAAATCTCGTACTACAAGTCAAGGTATGGAAAAAATTACTAAAGAAATACCTCATTTAGAAAATAGCGTACTGCGTCATTTAGATAAAAATGGACTTGTATTGTTAGGATCTTGGGTTGAAACAGGAGATGTTTTAGTAGGAAAACTAACACCTCAAGAAACAGAAGACTCATTACGTGCGCCAGAAGGAAAATTATTACAAGCTATATTTGGTATTCAAGTAGCAACTGCAAAAGAAACTTGTTTAAAAGTGCCTTCAGGTGGAAAAGGACGAGTTATTGATGTACGATGGATTTCCAAAAAAGAAAACTCGACTAATTATGAAAAAATAATACATATTTACATAGCTCAAAAACGAAAAATACAAGTAGGAGATAAAGTAGCTGGAAGACATGGTAATAAAGGTATTATTTCAAAAGTTTTACCTCGCCAAGATATGCCGTATTTACAAGATGGCACACCAATTGATATGGTATTAAGTCCATTAGGGGTACCTTCGCGAATGAATGTAGGACAAATTTTTGAATGCTTACTTGGTTTAGCTGGGCATTTTTTAAAAAGACATTATCGAATAACCCCTTTTGATGAAAGATATGAACGAGAAGCTTCAAGAAAATTAGTTTTTTCAGAACTATATAAAGCAAGTACAAAAACAGGAAACCCTTGGCTATTTGAAACTGAAAATCCTGGAAAAAGTCGTTTAATAGATGGAAGAACTGGAGAAATATTTGAACAGTCTGTTACAGTAGGAAAAGCTTATATGCTAAAATTAATTCATCAAGTTGATGATAAAATTCACGCACGTTCTAGTGGACCTTACGCACTTGTTACTCAACAACCTCTTAGAGGCAGATCCAGACGTGGAGGACAAAGAGTAGGAGAAATGGAAGTATGGGCTTTAGAAGGTTTTGGTGTTGCTTATATTTTACAAGAAATGCTTACTATTAAATCTGATCATATTCATGCTCGATATGAAGTACTTGGTGCAATTATAACAGGAGAGCCAATACCTAAACCTAGTACTGCTCCAGAATCTTTTCGATTACTTGTTCGAGAATTAAGATCTTTATCGTTAGAATTAGATCATTCCGTTATATTTGAAAAAAACTTAAATATAAATTTTAAAGAAGTTTAATAAAAAAAATAAATTTAAATTTTATGATTCATCAAGAAAAATATCAGCATCTTCGAATTCGATTAGCTTCTCCTGAACAAATACGCAGTTGGGCTGAAAGAATTTTACCTAATGGAGAACTTGTCGGACAAGTAACAAAACCATATACCTTACATTATAAAACACATAAACCTGAAAAAGATGGATTATTTTGTGAACGTATTTTTGGTCCTATCAAAAGCGGACTTTGTGCCTGTGGAAAATATCAAACAATTGAAAAATATGCAAAATTTTGTGAACAATGTGGTGTTGAGTTTATTGAATCACGTGTTCGAAGATATCGGATGGGATACATTAAATTAGCTTGCCCAGTAACACATGTGTGGTATTTAAAGCGCTTACCTAGTTATATTGCAAATCTTTTAGCTAAACCTCTTAAAGAATTAGAAAGTCTAGTATATTGCGATGTGTGACTTGTTTATAAAACTTAATTATACAGATTTAATTACAACTGTTATCCTATTTTATTTATTATAAGGATATTTTTTATTTTGATATGTTTCGTTAAAAAAGTAACATAAAACTCAAAATTTTTTAATTTAAAGTATTTAATCTAAGGTTTTTATTTACATATATATATAAATATATAAATATTTTCATTTTTATATATTTTTTTATAGAATTTTTCTTTAACATTTGTAGATTTCGTAAAAAAATAAAATTTAATTTAAAATTTATTATTCTATTTATTTATAATGGATAGTGCAGTTTATTCATCGCATATACACGCTAAATAATACTAAATCCATCGAAATAGAAAGAAAACCTATAGGATTCTAAAAATAAGTGTATAAACAAGATAACTTCTTATTAATTCTAAAAATATTCGAGGTATTTTTGTAAAAAAATATATCATTTAAAGAAAGTAAGATTACTCAAAAATAAAAATTTTCTTAAATTTTTGGATATAACTTGAGTAAAAAATAGTAATAAATTGTTAATTTTATCTAATTTTTATATAAAAAAACACAAAATCTATATTTTTTTAATATATTGAAAGAAATAAATGTAAAAAACTTGTATTTACAAGATTATTAAAAATTAAAATTTAATACTATTTGAGCCGGATGAAAAAAAAATTTCATGTCCGATTCTGAGGGGGGGAATTAAAAAAAGAAAAAAACCTATCCCAATCTTTTTCTTGCTAGACCTATTTCAAAAAAACCTACTTTATTAAAATTACGAGGTTTATTTAAATATGAAGATCAATCTTGGAGAGAAATATTTCCTCGTTTTTTTTCTTCAACTGGATTTGAAGCATTTCAGACTAGAGAAATAGCTACTGGAGGTGATGCTATTAAAAAACAACTAAGTAATATAGATCTCCAAGTAGTTATGAATTATACATATATAGAATGGAAAGAATTAGTAGAACAAAAATCTACAGGAAATGAGTGGGAAGATCGAAAAATTCAAAGAAGAAAAGATCTTTTAGTAAGACGTATAAAATTAATAAAACAATTTCTTCAAACAGATATAAAACCAGAGTGGATGGTTTTATCTTTGTTACCAGTTCTTCCGCCTGAATTACGGCCTATGATTGAATTAGGCGAAGGCGAGTTAATTACTTCTGATTTAAATGAACTGTATCGAAGAGTTATTTATAGAAATAATACTCTTATTGATTTTTCGGCCAGAAGTGGTTCTACACCAGGAGGTTTAGTTGTTTGCCAAACTAGATTAGTACAAGAAGCAGTAGATGCACTTATTGATAATGGTATTCGGGGACAACCTATGAAAGATAGTCATAATAGGCCTTATAAATCTTTTTCAGATGTTATTGAAGGAAAAGAAGGACGCTTTCGTGAAAATTTACTCGGAAAACGAGTTGATTATTCAGGACGATCTGTTATTATAGTTGGTCCTTCTCTTCCATTACATCAGTGTGGTTTGCCACGAGAAATGGCAATAGAATTATTTCAAGCTTTTGTTATTCGAGGTTTAATTGGACGACATCTTGCTCCTAATCTTAGAGCAGCTAAAAGTATGATTCAAAACAAAGAATCTATTATATGGAAAGTACTTCAAGAAATTATGCAAGGACACCCTATTTTATTAAATCGAGCACCTACTTTACATAGATTAGGCATACAAGCATTTCAACCTATTTTAATAAAAGGTCGCGCTATTCGTTTACATCCATTAGTCTGCGGAGGATTTAATGCAGATTTTGACGGAGATCAAATGGCTGTTCATATACCATTATCTTTAGAAGCTCAAGTTGAAGCGCGATTACTTATGTTTTCATATACAAATCTTTTATCTCCTGCCACAGGAGATCCAATTTCTGTACCAAGTCAAGATATGCTTCTGGGACTTTATCTGTTAACAATTGAAAATCATCAAGGTATTTATGGTAATAAAAATCATCCTTATAAATATAATAATAACAAAGTTCATTTAAATAAAACACCTTATTTTTATAGTTATGATGATGTAATAAAAGCTCAAAAACAAAAAAAAATTAAATTACACAGTCCTTTATGGCTTCGATGGGAAACAAAATTGCGAATAATTACGTCAATAAATCGTGAAAAACCTGTTGAAGTTCAATACAATTCTTCTGGTATTTTTTCTAAAATCTATGAACATTATCAACTTAAAAAAAATAAAAAAGAACAAATTACTAATTTTTATATTTGCACAACTGTTGGTCGTATTATATTTAATCAACAAATAGAAGAAGCTATTCAAGGTACTTTAAAAGCTTCGCAATTTCGAAATACATCTTTACCAGCAATAATTATATAATATTCATTTTTTCTACAAACAGAAAGAAAAAAAAAGCCAAATGAAAAATGGCTTAAATTTATTGGTATATCCTGTTTATGATAATAAAGAGGTTTTTTATTATGGCAGAACCAGCCAAAATGCTTTTCTATAATAAAGTGATGGATAGAACTGCCATAAAACAGCTTATTAGTAGATTAATTGCTCACTTTGGTATTACATATACAACACATATTTTAGATCAACTTAAAAATTTAGGCTTTAAACAGGCTACTCAAGCTGCAATTTCATTAGGAATTGATGATCTTTTAACAGCACCTTCAAAAAGTTGGTTGATCCAAGATGCGGAACAACAAGGTTATACTTCTGAAAAAAATTATCGTTATGGAAACGTTCATGCAGTAGAAAAACTACGTCAATTAATCGAAACATGGTATGCAACAAGTGAATATTTAAAACAAGAAATGAATCCTAATTTTCGGATGACAGATCCGTTAAATCCAGTACATATGATGTCTTTTTCGGGAGCTCGAGGAAGTACATCACAAGTTCATCAGTTAGTAGGTATGCGAGGTTTAATGTCAGACCCACAAGGTCAAATTATTGATTTACCTATTCAAAGTAATTTTCGTGAAGGCTTATCTTTAACAGAATATATTATTTCTTGTTATGGTGCTCGTAAAGGAGTCGTTGATACGGCAGTACGAACATCAGATGCTGGATATCTTACACGTAGATTAGTTGAAGTAGTTCAACATATTGTGGTAAGAAAAATGGATTGTGGTACTTTTCAAGGTATTTTTGCAATTACTTCGCGCGATACCTATAAAAAAAAAAATAATCAACAAAAATTAATTGGTCGTATATTAGCAGAAAATTTATATATAAATGAAAGATGTATTGCTATCCGTAATCAAGATATTACAGCTAATCTTGCTCTTTCTTTAATAACTACTAAAAAAAAACAAATTTTTATACGTTCTCCTTTAACTTGTAAAAGTATGCTATGGATTTGCCAATTATGCTATGGATGGAGTCTTACTCACGGTAATTTAATAGAATTAGGCGAAGCTGTAGGCATTATTGCGGGACAGTCTATTGGAGAACCAGGTACTCAATTGACGTTAAGAACGTTTCATACTGGTGGAGTTTTTACAGGTGATATTGCGGAACATATACGAACACCATTTAATGGAATTATTCAATTTGATAAAGATTCAGTTTATCCTACACGTACTCGCCATGGTCATCCTGCGTGGATATGTAATAATAATTTATCTGTTATTATTAAAAGCAAAAAAAAAGTACATAATTTGATTATTCCACCACAAAGTATGCTTTTAGTTCAAAACAATCAATATGTAGAATCAAAACAAATTATTGCAGAAATTCGTGCTAAAATATCTCCTTTTAAAGAAAAAGTTCAAAAGTATATTTATTCAAATTTATCTGGTGAAATGCATTGGAGTACAAAAGTTCACCACGCATCTGAATATATACATAGCAATGTTCATCTTTTATATATGACGGGTCATATATGGATATTAGCAGGGTATTTCGAAAAATGTAATGAATCTTTTTTATTCTATCGCAATCAAGATAAGTTAGATAATAAACTTCCAATTGCAAATAAAAATTTAAGTTATTATAAAAATAATTTTTTAAACTACTTTTGGAATTTTATTTATTCCAGTATTATTTTATATACTTACAATTTTTTGGAAATAAAAAAAAAAAAAAAAACTCTTTTTTTTTTTAATAAAAAAAAAAATGAATATGAAAAAAAACCAATATTCCAATTTATTCTTAAAATACCCCAAAATGGCATTTTAAAAAAAAATGATATTTTTGCTATTTTTAATGATCCTAAATATAGAATAAAAAATTCAGGAATTATAAAATATGGTACTATAAAAACTGATTTAATTAATAAAACAAAAAATACTTTTGAAGATTCAAAAAATAAAAATGCTAGATCAAGATATAAAATAATAAAAGAAGGTAATTTTTTTTTTATTCCTGAAGAAGTCCATCATTTAGATCAATCTCTTTTTTCTTCTATTTTAATAAAAAATAATAGTTTTATTGAAGCGGGAACAAAAATAACTTCTACTATTACTAGTAAAGTAACTGGCTTGGTTAAAATAAAAAAAAAAACTAATATTTTTGAAATAAAAATATTACCTGGAAATATATATTCTTCTAAACAAAAACAAAAAAACTTTAAACAAAATGGTATTTTAATAGCTCCGGGAAAAAAAGTTTTTCAACAATTTTATGCTAAAAATTGGATTTATCTTGAATGGATTGTACTTTCCAAAAATAATTCTTTTTTTTTTATTAGACCAGCAATCGAATATAAAATAACGTCAAATGATAATGCTTTAAATTTACCAATACCTTTTTTTCTAGACTTCTTAAAAGAACAACAAGCAATTAAATTTCAAACTATTAAATATATTTTTTATCAAGATGGTGAAGAAGTTGAAATTCTTAATAATACTGAAATTCAATTAATTCAAAGTTGTTTAATACTAACTTGGGAAACAAAAATATTTATCAAAGAAGCTCATATTTCTTTTATAAAAATTCGTATTAATAAAATTATTAAATTCTTTTTTCAAATAAGTTTAATTGAAGATTCTAGCTTTAATTATAAAAAAAAAGAAAATAATAAAATTCTTAATTTTTATTTTACTAAAAAAAAACAGATTATTAATCAAAATTTTAATAAAAAAAAATTATTGTTTAATAAAACTTGGGGTATTATTCGTACTTCTTCAAAAAAAAACCAAGAAGAAAATTTTTTTCTTGTTTTATCACCATCAAATTTATTTCAAACTAATTTAGTTAGCAAAACGAAAAAAAGTACGAAAATAGAAAATAATATAGAAAAAGTTTTAACTTATCAATCAAATGAATCAAAAATAGTAATTAAAGATTTTAATATAAAAAAAAAAAAAAGTTTCCTGAAACAAAATTTTATAAAATTTTTAGGTCTTTTAGGCCATTCACAAAATCTTACAAAAAATTTCCAGCCTTTCTCTTATTCTTATAAAAAATTTAATAATAAATTAAAACCAATTAATTTTTCAATTATTGATAATTTTAATAAAAAAATAAAAATAACTATATGGTATTTTTTAGATGAAAACAAAAAAATTCATAAATTTATATTAACTAAAAATAACATTTTTAGTTTATTAAGTTGGTCTTTTTCATTATTTTTTTTAAAAAAAAAAAAAATTCAATTTGTTAATCTTGGACATTTTTTTTGCGATGGTTTTTCTATATCTAAATCTCATACTTTTAATGAATCTGGTCAAATTATAGCTATTTATGAAAATTTATCTTCAGTAATTAGATTAGCTAAACCGTATTTAACTACTGGTGGAGCTACGATTCATAATAATTATGGTGAAATTTTGAAAGAAGGAGATACATTAATAACTTTAGTATATGAAAGATTAAAATCAGCAGATATTATTCAAGGGCTTCCAAAAGTTGAGCAGTTATTAGAAGCTCGCCCAGTAAATTCAGTTTTTATTAATTTAGAAAAAGGTTTTGAAGAATGGAATAAAGATATGACAAGTTTTTTTGGAAGTTTATGGGGTTATTTTTTGAGTGCTCGAATTAGTATGGAACAGAGTCAATTAAATTTAGTTGATCAAATTCAAAAGGTTTATCGGTCACAGGGAGTACAAATATCAGATAAACATATAGAAATTATTGTACGTCAAATGACTTCTAAAGTTATTACTTTGGAAGATGGAATGACTAATGGTTTTTTACCTGGAGAATTAATTGAATTTACAAGAATAAAAAGAATGAATCGTGCTTTGGAAGAAATTATTCCCTATAAACCTGTGTTATTAGGTATAACAAAAGCTTCTCTTAACACTCAAAGTTTTATATCAGAAGCTAGTTTTCAAGAAACTACTCGAGTGTTAGCAAAAGCGGCTTTGCGAGGTCGGATTGATTGGTTAAAAGGTTTAAAAGAAAATGTTATTCTTGGCGGAATAGTTCCTGCAGGAACTGGTTGTCAAGAACTTATTTGGCAAATCACTTTAGAAAAACATAAAAATATTTTATTAAAAAAAAAAAATAAAATTAAATTATTTAATAATAAAATAAAAGATATTTTTTTATATGAAAAATTTTCTATTTCTTTTACTTCAGATCAAATTCATAAAAAATTAAAACAGCCATTTTTTGAAATAAACACCAATAAATAAATTTAATTAACTGATCTAACAATTTTAGGTAATTTATAAAAAAAACAAATGAAAATAAATTTACGAAAAAATTTAAAAAATGTATTGATTTTAATCTAATTAAAAAAACAAATTAAACTTTTTTAATAAAAAAACAACAATGAAACAAAAATATTGGAACATTAATTTAGAAGAAATGATGGAAGCAGGAGTACATTTTGGTCATCAAGCTCGAAAATGGAACCCTAAAATGGCTTCTTATATTTTTACAGAACGAAAAGGTATTCATATTTTAAATCTTACTCAAACAGCTCGTTTTTTATCAGAAGCTTGCGATTTAGTAGCTAATGCTTCAAGTAAAGGCAAACAGTTTTTGATTGTAGGTACAAAATATCAAGCAGCTGATTTAGTAGCATCAGCTTCTATAAAAGCTCGATGTCATTACGTAAATCAAAAATGGCTTGGTGGTATGTTAACTAATTGGTCAACTATAGAAAAACGTCTTCAAAGATTTAAGGATTTAGAAAATAAAGAAAAAGCAGGATTATTTAATCAACTTCCAAAAAAAGAAGCAGCAACTTTAAAAAGACAATTAACTCAACTTCAAAAGTATTTAAATGGAATTAAATATATGACAAGTTTACCCGATATTGTAATAATAATAGATCAGCAAAAAGAAATCACCGCTATTCAAGAATGTCGAACTTTAGGTATTCCAACAATTTGTTTAGTTGATACAGATTGTGATCCAGATCTTACAGATATACCAATTCCAGCAAATGATGATGCTCGGGCTTCTATTCGATGGATTTTAAATAAATTAACATTAGCTATTAGTGCAGGTCGTTATAATTCAACAAAAACTGAATAATTTTTTTTATTTTACTACTCATTACTATTTTAAAACTTAAAAATATATTACAATAAAAATAAATATTTTATTGTAATAAATATGTTGTAACATAATAAAAATTTAGAACAATAAGACATTTAAATAATGGAATTGTTTATAAAATTCATTTCTATTTTTTATAGTTAATCTTTAGAAGGGGTAATATGTATACTGCACAATTTTCCATTAGCACACTTAATAATTTATATGAAATATCTGGTGTGGAAGTAGGTCAACACTTCTATTGGCAAATAGGCAGTTTTCAAGTTCATGCACAAGTACTTATAACTTCCTGGATTGTTATTGGTATTTTATTAAGTTTAGCTATTTTAGCAACGCGCGATTTACAAACTATTCCAACAAGTGGTCAAAATTTTGTTGAATATGTTTTAGAATTTATTCGAGATTTAACCAGAACTCAAATAGGAGAAGAAGAATATCGACCTTGGGTACCTTTTATAGGAACTATGTTTTTATTTATTTTTGTTTCGAATTGGTCCGGCGCTCTTCTTCCTTGGAGAGTTTTTGAATTACCTCATGGAGAACTAGCTGCACCTACAAATGATATTAATACAACTGTTGCATTAGCTTTATTAACCTCAGTAGCTTATTTTTACGCAGGTCTTCATAAAAAAGGTTTAAATTATTTTGGTAAATATATTCAGCCAACTCCAGTACTTTTACCAATAAATATTTTAGAAGATTTTACAAAACCTTTATCGTTAAGTTTTCGACTTTTTGGAAATATATTAGCTGATGAATTAGTAGTTGCTGTTCTTATTTCTTTAGTACCTTTGGTTATTCCAATACCTATGATGTTTTTAGGATTATTCACAAGTGCTATTCAAGCTTTAATATTTGCAACCTTAGCTGCAGCTTATATAGGGGAATCATTAGAAGATCATCATTAAATTAAAAAAAAATAAAAACAAATATATATGTAAAAATATTGTAAATACTTTTAAACATAACTAGTTTTAAAGAAATAAAATAACTTAATTAATTTTAGATTTAACTGTTATCCTATAAAAATTTATTGAGTATAATAACAAACAATTTTTAATAATTAACAAAACTTATTTAAAATTTAAAATAAAAAAATATTTTTAATTGTTATTTTATTTAATTTAATAAAATTTAAATTCTTAAATAAAAAAAAGCAATTTAAACAATTAAAACAAAAATTTTAATTTATTTTTTCTTAGTGATACTATCACTTTATTAAGAGACATCTTGAGTTATTAACTGCTTAACTTAATTTCTTTTTAATAAAAAAATAAGTAAGCAATAGAGAATAAGTTTTTTTAAATTAACTTTTTCTTAATTTTGTTAGAGGATATTATAATGAACCCCTTAATTTCTGCTGCGTCTGTTATTGCTGCTGGATTAGCTGTAGGTTTAGCTTCTATTGGACCTGGAATTGGTCAAGGTACAGCTGCTGGTCAAGCAGTAGAAGGCATTGCTAGACAACCAGAAGCAGAAGGTAAAATTCGAGGCACATTGTTATTAAGCTTAGCTTTTATGGAAGCTTTAACTATTTATGGTTTAGTCGTAGCTTTAGCACTTTTATTTGCAAATCCTTTTGTATAAATTTAATTGTCTTTAAAGCTTTATATTTTTCAAATTAAATTCTTTTTTTAAGAAATAAAACGGTTAACCGTTTTATTTCTTAAAAAAAGAATTTAATTTTTAATTTAATATTGAAATTAAATTTATTTTTTAGAAAAACAAAAATTGTAATTTTGTTTTTGTGTAAATAAAATAAATTATTTTTTAATTATATTACTAACTAGACTTAAAATTAGATAAATAAGTCTTTGTCTATAACTAAAAATTAAAGTTATTTTGAGTAAAAAAACTCTGTAAAACTTAGATAATCTATTCATGGGAGAGAGAATATGCAAAATATGGTTAATTTAGTTGTTTATTTTAGTTATTGGCCTATTGCTGGTAATTTTGGTTTAAATACAAATCTTTTAGAAACCAATTTAATTAATTTAAGTGTAGTACTTGGTTTATTAATTTACTTTGGAAAGGGAGTGTGTGCGGGTTAATTATTTAAATAAAATTATTGGAAAAACCAGTTACACTTAAAAAGTGTATAATTCCGACGAATTACTTCTAAACAAAATTTAGAACAACTATAGCATTTCGTAAAATTAGTAATTTTTTATTTTTTACTATTACTTTATTCGGAAATATTAAGAAAATGGTTAAAGCTAAAATGCTTGAAGTCTAAGCGTCATTGGGGTTTTTCTTTCCCCCAATATTTTATATATAAAAAATATAAAAACATATTTAGAGACTAATTTGATATATAACACTCATATCAAATTAAATTTTACATTTATTTATTAAATAAAATTGTTATTATCTCTACAAACTAACCAGTTTTGGTTTTTTATGCTAAATTGACAACCTAAAAAAAGTCTAATATTAAGTTATTTAAAAAAGCGACCTTGCTGACAGTTAATAAAAAAAATAAAATAACTTTTGTCAGAAGAGCCCTTAAATTTTTTTCTATTAAAAAAGTATATAGAATTTTTACAAATTATTTTGAAAAATATTAAAAATTAACAGGGGCAGGCTTAGTTAAAAAATTAAGCAAGAAAGCCGAATGAATTGAAAAATTCATGTTCGGTTTGGGAAGAGATTAATAATTCGTAAAAATATTCGATAAATAATCTACTTTCATTAAACAATTTATTAAGTAATCGTAAACAAACTATTTTAAGTACAATTAATGACGCGGAAGAACGATATAATGAAGCAACTGATAAACTTAACCAAGCGCGAATTCGTTTAGAACGAGCACAAATAAAAGCAGATGAAATTCGCGTAAATGGTCTTTCTCAAATAGAAAGAGAAAAAAGAGAATTAATAAATGCTGCTGATGAAGATTCAAAACGATTAGAAGATTCAAAAAATGCTACTATTCGTTTTGAAGAACAAAGAGCAATTGAACAAGTTAGACAACAAGTTTCGCGTCTTGCATTAGAAAGAGCCTTAGAAGCGTTAAATAAACGTTTAAATAACGAATTACATTCACGCGTAATTGATTATCATATTGGTTTACTTAGAGCCATGGAAAGCACAACTAATTAGCTTTCATTAGTTTTATTTTTCAAAAAATTATTAACGAACGCTAATGGTAAATATTCGACCTGACGAAATTAGCAGTATTATCCGTAAACAAATAGAAGATTATAGTCAAGAAGTTAAAGTCGTAAATGTTGGTACTGTCCTTCAAGTAGGAGATGGTATTGCACGTATTTACGGTCTTGATAAAGTAATGGCTGGTGAACTAGTTGAATTTGAAGATCGTAGTATAGGAATTGCTTTAAATTTAGAATCAGATAATGTTGGCGTTGTATTAATGGGTGATGGATTAACTATTCAAGAAGGTAGTTCTGTAAAAGCAACAGGAAAGATTGCTCAAATACCTGTAAGTGACGCTTACTTAGGTCGAGTTGTAAATGCTTTAGCTCAACCTATTGACGGTAAAGGTCAAATATCAGCTTCAGAATTTAGATTAATTGAATCATCAGCTCCCGGTATTATTTCAAGACGTTCTGTATATGAACCTATGCAAACAGGTCTTATTGCTATTGATTCCATGATTCCTATTGGTCGTGGCCAACGTGAATTGATTATTGGAGATCGACAAACTGGTAAAACAGCAGTAGCTATAGACACTATTTTAAATCAAAAAGGTCAAAATGTAATATGCGTTTATGTGGCTATTGGACAAAAAGCATCTTCAGTAGCACAAGTAGTTAATACTTTCGAAGAACGTGGTGCTTTAGAATATACAATTGTAGTATCCGAAGCAGCAAATTCTCCTGCTACCTTGCAATATCTTGCTCCTTATACAGGAGCTGCTTTAGCAGAATATTTTATGTATCGCAAACAGCATACTTTAATAATTTATGATGATCTTTCAAAACAAGCACAAGCTTATAGACAAATGTCTCTTTTATTGAGACGACCACCAGGTCGTGAAGCATATCCAGGTGATGTTTTTTATTTACATTCTCGCCTTTTAGAAAGAGCCGCTAAATTAAGTTCACAATTAGGTGAAGGAAGCATGACTGCTTTACCTATAGTAGAAACTCAAGCAGGAGATGTTTCAGCTTATATTCCTACAAATGTTATTTCTATTACCGATGGACAAATATTTTTATCAGCAGATTTATTTAATGCAGGAATTCGTCCCGCAATTAATGTAGGTATTTCTGTGTCTAGAGTAGGATCTGCAGCTCAAATTAAAGCTATGAAACAAGTAGCTGGAAAGTTAAAACTAGAATTAGCTCAATTTGCAGAATTAGAAGCATTTGCACAATTTGCATCAGATCTTGATAAAGCTACTCAAAACCAATTGGCAAGAGGTCAACGATTACGCGAATTACTTAAACAATCTCAATCATCTCCTTTATCTGTAGAAGAGCAAGTAGCAACTATTTATACTGGAGTAAACGGATATTTAGATGTATTAGAAGTTGATCAAGTAAAGAAATTTCTTGTTCAATTACGCGAATATTTAATTACTAATAAACCTCAATTTGCAGAAATTGTACGTTCTACTAAAATTTTTACAGAACAAGCTGAAAGTATTTTAAAAGAAGCTATTAAAGAACATACGGAACTTTTTTTACTTCAAGAAGAAAAATAAAAATTTAAGTATTTTTTAATAAAAAGAAAAAAAGCCGAAAAAAAAAAAAAATTTTCGGCTTTTTTTCTTTTTACTAAAAAAATAAAACAAGCAAATATTTTAAATAAAATAAAAAAATATTAAATTTAGGTTTTTTAATATTTTTTTACTTAAATTTTTTCTTCAATGTCAATATTACGTCCAATAGGATTCGAACCTATACTGGAGGTTTAGAAGACCTCTGTCCTATCCATTAGACGATGGACGCTAATTAATTATTTTTTTTTCGTATTTTCTAAAAAAACTAAAAGTGAATAATTAACTTTTTTATAAAAAAGTTAATTATTCGCTTTTAATGAAAAAAATAACAGGCGGGTAGCGGGAATCGAACCCGCATCATTAGCTTGGAAGGCTAAGGGTTATAGTCGACGTTTTTATTTTATTATTGCCTCTACTTCAAAACCGAACATGAAATTTTAATATCATACGGCTCCTTTATGAACTAGAAAAATATTTTTTCTATTATATTGTATTCCAATAGATTCATACCATCTATGTTAGTTTTTTTATTAAATAACTTTTTAGATGATCCTTTTACAAAATTAAAAAAAAGTTATAATTATTTCGTTCTTTATTTCTATTAAAAGAAATCATTAGGAAATTTTTTTTTTACCGAGCTTTAATGAAAATACTAATAAATTTAGCAAACTAAACTTATTATTTTAAAGCTAAATTGCTTTAATTTTTTTATTTAATTAAAGATTTAGTTACGAAAAAAAAAAATATTTTGGGTTTCTATCCATAGATTTTTAGCTCAATAAAAAAAATTCCGTGTTGTTTTTTTTTTTACTATTATAGGAATTTTGCTTTTTTTTTTTAAGTTTTATAAGAAAGATTTTATTTAGAAATAAAGTTTTGGTCCAAAAAAATTAAAATAATTTTAAAGACCCCTTAACTACATTTAAGTTAATTATAGAACGAATCACACTTTTACCACTAAACTATACCCGCTATAAAAATATTATAACATAATTTTTTTTTTGTTTAAAATTTTTTTTTTTAACATTTTTTTCATTAAACTCCATCTCCGGAAATTAAATACTTAAAAAAAGTTTTTTTATTTCCGGAGATGGTTTATAAAATCATAAGTTGCCTTTACGTGCAGCTAATAAAGCAATTACTAAAGGACCTGAGCCAACTATTAAAGCCAAAGCAGTAAGCTGTGCAATAACCTCTAAATTCATTCTGGTTTAGCCTCTCTTTTTTCAATTTTATTTTATGAAATTAAGAAAATTATTAAAAAAAAAATATCTATAGCGATATAGAATTAAGATCAGTACAATAATAGAAAACCTATTCATTCAAAAATTGAATAATTATTAATTAAATAAATTTTTTGAATGAATTTGTTATTTATATTACAGATTTTTAGGAGATAAAAAAAAATGACATCAATTTCAGACAGTCAAATTATTGTAGCTCTTGTTAGTGCTTTTATAACAGGTATTTTAGCTTTAAGATTAGCTAAAAGTTTGTATCAATAAATTAATTAATTTTTTATTTATTTACAAAAAAAATAGCCTGGCCAGTACTAGTATCTGGTTAGGCTCAAATAAAATGAAATAAAAAACTTAATTAAATATGAAATTTTTTTTAATAAAATTTTTTTGTATTTTTTTTACTAAAACAAAAATTTATATTTTAAATTTTGTATATATATATATGTATACATATAAAAATCAAATAATACAAATAAGAAAATCTTATTATTGTCTAGACTTCTAGTTCTACAGCGTGTTATTATTTTTTAGTTGGAGAGATGGCCGAGTGGTTTAAAGCGATGGATTGCTAATCCGTTGTACATTTTTTTGTACCGAGGGTTCGAATCCCTCTCTCTCCTTCAACTAAAAAAAAATTGTAAATTAAAAAAAAAAATTTATTTTTTTACTAATTCCAATAATAGAAAAAACTATTCTTTACGCCCCGGATTACGGCCAGGATCATTTGATAAAAATCCAAACACAAAAAGAGAAACAAAAAAAATAACAACTGTGTAAACAAAAAGCTTAAGAGTAAGCATAAGATAATCTCCAAGATCATTACTAGAAGTAAAATAGAATAGATTCTAAAGTGAATTAAAATAAAATTATGGAGAAAGGAGGATTTGAACCCCCGTTGACATAAATAAAAATAAAGAAAAGCTATAACAATTTTAAAAATTTTAAAAGAAATGCAATTAACCACTCTGCCATTTCTCCAATAAATATAAAATAAGTCTAAAAAAATTAATTAAATGATTAAATTAAATAAAATTTAAATTAATCAATTAGACCTTTTTTTAATATTTAAATATAATTAATACGTAATAGATTCTTATATAAATATAAATTTATATATATATAATAAAAAATATTCTTATAAATATATTATACGTGTATAAGGCGAAAGTGAAAAAAATCACCCTCGCCCTTTAAATTAAGATCAAATAAAATATAATAAAAAATTTTAACTATGTTAAATTATCTAAAACTTACAGAAGCTTGCCAAACAAAAGCTAGTAGGAAAAAAAACACAGGAATAATTGGCATTACATCTACAATTGGATCGAAAATAGCATAAGCTTCCGGTAATTTAGCTAAAATGATACCATTCAAATGAAACGTGTTATCTAAATAAATATTAAACATAGCTAGCATTTATGTTCTCCAATAAAAATTATTATAATGATTTAATAAAAAATGAAAAAATTTTCATTAGTTAATAAAAAAAAAGCTCTTCGGTATATCTTACTATAGGTTTTATTAGTGTCAAAGAGGTTATATATTTTTAATAATAGTTGTTTTTTTTTTTTTATTAAAATAAAAAAAAAATTATTTGATAGTAAAAAAATAAACAAAACGATTGACAAAATCTAAATATAAGTATTTACTAGTATTGTCTATTTATGGGGCGTGGCCAAGTGGTAAGGCACCAGGTTTTGACCCTGTCACTCGGAGGTTCGAATCCTTCCGTCCCAGATTTACTATTTCTAATAATTAAATAGAAAAAAGTTAAAATAAAAAATAATTTTTATTATTAATAATATATTGTATTAGAAATACCATATTATGACAATTACATAAATATGGCAAGGGATATTTCTATGGTGTAAAATAAAAAAAGATCACATTATTATTTACTGAAAGTTATAAAGAGATTATATTTATGAAATTAGCTTATTGGATGTATGCTGGACCTGCTCATATTGGAACTCTTCGTGTAGCAAGTTCTTTTAAAAATGTTCATGCTATTATGCATGCTCCTTTAGGAGATGATTACTTTAATGTAATGCGTTCAATGTTAGAAAGAGAAAGAGATTTTACTCCTGTAACAGCTAGTATAGTGGATCGTCATGTGTTAGCACGTGGATCTCAAGAAAAAGTTGTTGACAATATAACTAGAAAAGATAAAGAAGAACGTCCAGATTTAATTGTATTAACACCAACATGTACTTCGAGCATTTTACAAGAAGATTTACAAAATTTTGTTAATAGAGCTTCTATCACTTCAAATTCAGATGTTATATTAGCTGATGTAAATCATTATCGAGTTAATGAGCTTCAAGCCGCAGACAGAACTTTAGAACAAGTAGTTCGCTATTATTTAGAGAAAGCTCGCAGACAAGGGACATTAGATCAAGCTATAACAAAAGAACCTTCAGCAAATATTATTGGAATTTTTACACTTGGTTTTCATAATCAACATGATTGTCGTGAATTAAAGCGCCTATTACAAGATTTGAATATTAAAGTTAATAAAATAATTCCGGAAGGAGGTTCTGTAAAAGATCTTCAAGATTTACCAAAAGCTTGGTTTAATTTAGTTCCATATCGTGAAATAGGTTTAATGACAGCTATTTATTTAGAAAAAAACTTTGGAATGCCTTATATATCTATCACACCAATGGGAATTGTAGATACAGCTGAATGTATTCGACAAATACAAAAACATGTTAATAATTTAAGTTCTAATAAAAAATTTAATTATGAACCTTATATTGATCAGCAAACACGATTTGTTTCTCAAGCAGCTTGGTTTTCACGTTCTATTGATTGTCAAAATTTAACAGGAAAAAAAGCCGTTGTTTTTGGTGATGCAACACATGCCGCTTCAATAACTAGGATTTTGGCTAGAGAAATGGGAATTCGTGTTAGTTGTACAGGTACTTATTGTAAACATGATGCAGAATGGTTTAAAGAACAAGTTCAAGGATTTTGTGATGAAATATTGATTACAGATGATCATACTAAAGTAGGAGATATGATTGCTCGAATAGAACCATCTGCAATATTTGGTACCCAAATGGAACGTCATATTGGTAAACGTCTTGATATTCCCTGTGGAGTTATTTCTTCACCAGTTCATATTCAAAATTTTCCGTTAGGATATCGTCCGTTTTTAGGTTATGAAGGTACTAATCAAATTGCTGATCTAGTTTACAATTCTTTTACTTTAGGTATGGAAGATCATCTTTTAGAAATCTTTGGTGGTCATGATACAAAAGAAGTAATTACAAAATCACTATCAACAGATACTGATCTAACTTGGAATCATGAAAGTCAATTAGAATTAAATAAAATACCTGGATTTGTTAGAGGTAAAATTAAAAGAAATACTGAAAAATTTGCGCGTCAAAATAATATTACCAATATTACTGTTGAAATAATGTATGCAGCTAAAGAAGCTTTAAGTGCTTAATTTTTTTTTAACTAATTTACATTTTAAAAGTTGTTTTTTATTATTTTCAAGAGTAGTTAAAAAATATATGTATATTTTTCATAAAAATATTTTTATAAAAAAAAATAAAAAAAAAATATATATATATAATGTAAAAAATAAAGCTAGTTTAAATTTGATTTTAACTGGCTAAAATCAAATTTAAAACAATTAATAAAAAAAACAAAAATATTTAGACTTTAAATTTAGGAGAATTTTATGAATCCCGCTTTTTGCTTTATTCAGTTATTGTTTTATTATCCATTTTTTTTCTTTTCATTATATATTTATTTAGTTTTTTTTATTCCAATAAAAAATACAATTAATATTGCCAACATATTTTCTTTTTTTTCAAAGTCCATAAAAAATAAATTTGATTTTTATAAAAAATAATTTAAAAACGTTAAGTTTTTTTGCTTTTAATTTAAAATAAAAGAAAAAAGCTTAGCGTTTTGATAAAAAAAATGAAAATAAAGAATTTAAACAAAAAAATTTCTATGTTTTGTCTATGAAGCATTGACAAAAATAATTTACTAACATATAATAATTTTAATATTTCTTAATTATATTAAAAATTCCTATAATTTATTTGAATTAAAAAACATAAAGTTATTTAATATTTATAAATTTTTTTTTTAATTTATTAAAAAAAAAAAACACGGGTTGCTAACTCAATGGTAGAGTACTCGGCTTTTAAGTGCGACTAAAGAATTTTATACATTTAGATGAAATACAAAATTCATCCAAACCATTGATAAGGGTTTGTAAAACTACGACTAATCTCAAAAAGAAATTTGCCAGAAAAAACAGCATGTCGTTTTTTTATTTTTAAGTTAATAAAATTAATGGATAAAGCTAAATTGCTTGAATCAAAGGTAAAACCAGAAGAACGAGCTTCTATTCAAAAAGATGTACATTTTGAATTCTTTTTATTAATTAAAAAGTTAAAATAAAATTAATAGTCAATTTAAAAGAGGTTTAGCCTTATAATTTAATATAAGGCTATTTTTACTAAAAATGAATCCTAATATTTAAAAAAATGTATATAAATAACAAGTTTGCTGACTAAATAAAAAAAAAGTTTAGGTCAGAAGAGCAATCAAAGATTTTTAATAATAAATTAAATTAATTTAATTTTTCTAAGTTATCTAATTTTATTTTGTTAATATTATTTTAATAGATTGCACTATGTATCATTTTATATTTTAAGAGGTTGGTCAGATGAGAAGCAAAACAGAAATTTTGCACGAAATAAAAAAGCTAAATGAAAATAACAAAAAACTTGTACAACAACAACGTTTTTTATATCCACTTTTATTTCAAGATGATCTTTATGCAATTGCTTATAATCATTCTTTCAATAAAATAAAGCTAAATTTTTTAAAAAGTTATAATTTAGGTGATAATTTTAGTTTTTTAACATTAAAACGTTTAATTAATAGAATGCGCCGAAAAAAACGTATAAAAGAATTAAAAAAAAACTACAATAAAACTTTTGATATTAAAAAAAATAATCATTTTTATTTAAAAGTAATTCGAGAAGGTTTTGCTTTAATTTTTGAAATTTTTTTTTCTATTCAATTAGAAAAAACTTTTATAAAAGAATTTAACAAATGGACTAATTATCAATCTATTCACTCTATATTTCCTTTTATTGAAGATCATTTTTTACATTCTAATTACATTTTAAATGCAAAAATACCTTATTTTTTTCATCCAGAACTTTTAATCCGAATTTTGCGTCGACGAATACAAGATGCTTCTTTTTCTCATTTATTAAGATTAATATTTTATAAAAATAAAAAGTTAATTACCTTAAACCTAAATTCTCAAAAAGAAATGACTAGATTATCCATATTTTTATGGCATTATTATATTCGTGAATTAGAATTTTTTTTAATTAATCAGTGGAAAGTCTTAAATTATTTTAAATCTTTATCGTATTTGACTTTACTTGATAAAACAGATTGTATAAAAAAAATAAAATATATTATTAATAATTTTTTATGGACAAAATTACAATTTTTTTTTTATAAAAAAAAAATATCTTTTCATTATGTAAGATATGAGAATAATTATATTATTGCAATAAAAAGTTCTAATTATTTAGTCGAAAAATGGAGTTTTTTTCTTTATAAATTGTGGGATTATTATTTTTATTATTTATTTAAACCTTTTAGAATAAGTACAAAAAAAACTTCTAGAAATTGCTTTTCTTTTTTAGGTTATCTTTTTGGTGTTCAAATAAAACAAGTTTTAGTTGAAACTAAAATGTTACATTATTTAAAAAAAGTATATATTATAAAAAAAGAACTCTATTCTATTACTCCAATGTCATCTTTAATTGAATTGTTAGCTAAAGAAAAGTTTTGTGATATTTTCGGTCATCCAATGAGTAAATTATCTTGGACTACTTTAACAGATGACGAAATTTTTAATCGTTTTGATCAAATTTGGAAAAACTTTTTTTATTACTATAGTGGATGTAAAAATAAAAAAAATTTATATCAAGTACAATATATACTTCGATTTTCTTGTGCTAAAACATTAGCTTGCAAACATAAAAGTACTGTACGATATGTTTGGAAAAAGTATCGTTCAAATTTTTTTGCAAAATCTTTTTTTTTCAAAAAACAAGAATTAATTAATTTAAAGTTTTTTAAACTATATCCTTCTATAAAAAAAATTTGGTATCTTGATATTGTTCAAATAAATTATTTAGCAAAATTATTGCAAAAAAAAAATAATAATAGTTTTAAATTAATTAAAATTAATTAAATTAACTGCTTAATAAAATTATTAATTTAATAATAATTAAAAAATTCTCGAAAAAATAAAAAAGTAATGATTACATAGAGAAAGCCGTGTGCAATAAAAACTGCAAGCACGGTTTGGGAAGAGATGTTTTCATTTTTATTAAAAAGTAAAATAAAATTCATCCACTTTCATCCGACGAGTTCCGGGTTCGAGCCCCGGGCAACCCATTTTAATTTAGTCAGGTGATTACAAAAAAAAAGCAGTTGACATAGTAATATATTTTGTGTAATACTATAAATTAACAAGTTTATATACTTGGGTAACTTATTATTATTTTACAAACCAAGTTTTACCATGACCGCAACTTTAGAAAGACGCGAAAGCGCAAGCCTATGGGGTCGCTTCTGCGACTGGGTTACCAGCACTGAAAACCGCCTTTACATCGGATGGTTCGGTGTATTAATGATCCCTACTCTATTAACTGCAACCTCTGTATTTATTATTGCATTCATCGCAGCTCCTCCTGTAGATATTGATGGTATTCGTGAGCCTGTTTCTGGTTCTCTTCTTTACGGAAACAATATAATCTCTGGTGCTATTATTCCTACTTCTGCAGCTATCGGTTTGCATTTCTACCCAATTTGGGAAGCTGCTTCCGTTGATGAATGGTTATATAATGGTGGTCCTTATGAACTAATCGTTCTTCATTTCTTACTTGGTGTAGCTTGCTACATGGGTCGTGAATGGGAACTTAGCTTCCGTTTAGGTATGCGTCCTTGGATCGCTGTTGCATATTCAGCTCCTGTTGCGGCTGCTACTGCTGTTTTCTTGATCTACCCTATTGGTCAAGGAAGCTTTTCTGACGGTATGCCTTTAGGAATCTCTGGTACTTTTAACTTTATGATTGTGTTCCAAGCTGAACATAACATCCTTATGCACCCATTCCACATGCTTGGTGTAGCTGGTGTATTCGGCGGCTCTCTATTTAGTGCTATGCATGGTTCCTTGGTAACTTCAAGTTTAATCCGAGAAACTACTGAGAATGAATCTGCTAACGCAGGTTATAAATTTGGTCAAGAGGAAGAAACTTACAACATCGTAGCTGCTCACGGTTACTTTGGTAGACTTATTTTCCAATACGCTAGCTTTAATAACTCTCGTTCTTTACATTTCTTTTTAGCTGCTTGGCCTGTAGTAGGCATTTGGTTTACTGCATTAGGTATTAGCACAATGGCTTTCAACTTAAATGGTTTTAACTTTAACCAATCTGTTGTTGACAGCCAAGGCCGTGTAATTAACACTTGGGCTGACATCATCAACCGTGCTAACCTTGGTATGGAAGTTATGCATGAACGTAACGCGCATAATTTTCCTCTAGATTTAGCTTCTGTTGAAGCTCCTTCTGTAAACGGTTAATATTTTAGTTATAAGTTTATTTATTATAAATTTATATAAAATAGGATAACAACTTGAAAATAATGACCTTAGGAATTTAATTCCTAAGGTCATTATTTTTTTATTAAATTAAAAAAAGGCGGACGTGGCCAAGTGGATTAAGGCAGTGGATTGTGGTTCCACCATGCGCGGGTTCAATTCCCGTCGTTCGCCCATTTGAAACAAATTGAATTAAATAAAGGTTTCTTTATTAAAAAAAAAAATTTAATAATGAAAGATTTAATTTAAATGAGTTGACGAAACCTTCTATTTATGTCATCATAAAGAAAATAACATAAATATATTAAATAAAATAATAACCATGAAAAACTTTTAAATTTTAGTTTTAGTTAAAATACTAGCGAAATTTTTTTTTTATAAATAGAAAAAATTAGTAATGCTTAAAGACATTTAGTATCTTTATATTAAAAAAAAGTAGCGAAAAAATTAAAAATTTTTAAAGTTATTTAGTTGAAGTTATAAAAAATCTAGTTATTATAAAGTTTTATCTAACTGCTGTAAATAAAAATGAAACAAGAACTATCAAAAAACAAATACTTATATAAAAGATTAAAACTGGAAGAAATAAAAAACCCTCAATATTTTTTGGAAATATGCACAAAATCAAATTTAATTAAATTTTTAATTAGACTTTTTTTTAATAAAGAAAATTTTATTAAATTTTTTGACTTTCGAATTATTAGTTCATTAATTTTACATGACTTAAAAAGTTCAAAAACTAACAAAAATTCAATATTAAATTTTTTTTTATTAATTACATTGTCCATTTTTTTATATCGTTTAAATAATAAAGCTATTATTGAAAAAAAATATTTAAATTTAGTTAAAGTAGTTTCTGGACATATAAATTATTATAAATATAAGGAAAAAAATTTAAAAGAAATTTTTAATAAAAAGAATACTTTAACTTTTACTCATCAACCTATTTTTAAGGGTTTAGATTTGAAAAAGAAAAAATACTCGATGATTAGAACAAGTTTGAAAAAAAAAATTTATGCTATACATCCATATAATAAAAGTTTAATTAAAAATTCAGAATGGTGGAAACTTTGGATTATAAAAGAAATTTTGCCGAGTTGGAAAATTTCTTTCAATTCTATAAAAAAAATTGAAAACTTATTAAAAAAAAAAAATACAAATGATTTAAAATATTTTTTTAAGTTTTATATAACTAATATACTTTGTAAAAATTATTATTGGGAAAAAAAATTTAATTCTATTTTTTTTGAAAATTCAAAAAAAAGTATAAAAATAAGATCAAGTGAAAACAAAAAAATATTAGAAGATACTTTAGGTTTTCAAATATTTTTTGCTTTTTGTGAAAAATTAATTTTTGAAATAGAAAATCCTTTAAAATCAAATAATTTAAATTCAATAATTCAATTGGAAAATTCTAATACTAATTTTGTAATTTCAGCAGATTATAAAAAAAAAAATCCTGAATTCAATTTAGTAAAAAAAAACATAATTCAAAATTTAAAAACTTGGGATGAAACGGATTCAATTATCGCAAAATCTTATATTTTAATAAAAAAAAAAGGATGGTTTTTTTTTAAAAATTATGCTGAATTTTATTTATGGCAATTATACAAAAAAGGTTTATTTAAATACAAAAAAGATTTAAACAAAATTGATATCAATAAAAATAAATTAAATATAAAGTTATTCAAATTAAAATCTTTATATAATGAATATAGTGAAAAAAAAAATTTAAGAGCCGATAAAAATTTATCAAAAATTTCATATCAAATGTCAAAATATATTTTATATAACTTAAAAAACTCTAATAAATTAATAGGTAGTTATTTAATAATGAAAAAAATAAATAAACTTAAAATAAAAAAAAAATTTAATTTAGTTGAAACTAATTTTGTTAAATCGAACAAAAATTTTTTAAAATCGCTTTTAAATAAAAAACTCTCGTACAAAAAAAACGTTAAAAAAAATATTACTTCAACAATTTGGAATACATTTTTTTTTAATCAAAACAAAAAAAATATAATAAAATCAAATTTATTTTTGAGTCCTTTTTTCAAAAATTATTTAACATTATGGATAAAAAATTTATTTATAGAAAATGAAAAAAATATTACAAATACTTTTTTTTTAAACAATAAACAAACTTTAAATTTTAGTTATAAACTTTTTTCAAATATTTTGTCTATAGATCAATTAAGTATTGGTTTTTCTAGTAATAAAGAGTATAAAAAAAAAATTAGATTAATTAAAAAACCAGAAAATAAAATTTTTAGGCATTTTACAAAGTCAGATAATTCTAGATTAATTTTTTTATTCAAAACTAAAAAAAGCCATAAAACTTTAAATTTTTTTATTTTTTTAAATTATGCTTATAAGATTATTTATAAAAAAAAAAATAATATAAAAAAATTAATTTTATTAATAAAATTTAAATCCTCTAAAAATGTTTTTTATTTATTATGGTTTTGTATTCATAAATATATTATTAATCAAAATATTAAATCTAATAAAAAAAATTTATTTCAAATTAACCATTTTCTAAATTTCACTACTTTTTTAGATAAATTAAATTTGTTAATAATTAAATATAATTTATTTTACATCAAAACTGCTTATTATAATTTAAATTATCAAAATCAAGAAAATTTTAAATTAGAAAAAAATTTATTAATTACTAAAATAATTTCTGAAAAAAAAAGAGAAAAAACAAATGTTTTAATAGAAAAAATGTTAAAAAAAAATTTGAAAATTTATAATATTTTTTCAAAATTTTATACTCAATTTTCAAATAGGGATCAATTAGTTTCTAATTATTTTTATAAAAATTTATTTTTAATTAATAAAATTTTTTATTATAGAAAAAAGATAAATTTAAGAAAAATAACAAAAATTATAATTGATCAAAATCTATTAAATTGGAAAAAAAAAGGAAAAAATTATTTTTATAATAATAATAGAAAAAAAACTAAATATATTTATTATAATTTTAATAAAATTATTTTAATTAATGAAAAAAGCAAAAACAAAAAAACATCAAAGTTTTTTATTGAAAAACAAAAAAATTTATTATTTTTATCTAATAAAATAAATTTTCTAAATAATAAAAATTTAATTACTAAATGGTCTAATAAATTAAATAAAAAAAATATTTCTATTTTTTATAAAAAAATTCTATTTGTTTTTCTTAAAAATAAATATAAATTTTCAAAACTTTTTATTTTTTCTCCAAAAATTAAAAATATTAAAACCAAAAATTTTTACAATTTTTTTTTAAATAAAAATGTTTTATTAAAACAAGTAACATTCAATAGTTATTATAAATTAAATACTTATTGTCATTTTGATAAAATATTAATTACTAACTTTTTTATTAATTATTTCAATGATATTAATAATAACAAAATTTGCACAAAAGTTTTTAATAGCTTTTTTTTCTCACCAATCTGGCAAAATGAAAAAAATTATTTTAGTTCGATAAAAATATCTAATGAAATTTTATTAAACTCTCAATTTTTTAAAGCTGATACATTAGAATTATTAAACTTTTTATATTATTATAATTTAAGTCCTAAAAAAAATTTAAATTTTTACTTAAAAAAAAAGAAAAAAAATAATTTAACATATACACAATTAATAAAAAGTATAATTATAGAAAAAAAAAACTTGTCTAATAATCAATTAATTTTTTTTCAAAAAAATAAAAATTTAAATATTGAATTACAAATATATAAAAGTTGTTTATTAAAAACTTTAGAAAAATTTAACTACAAAAAATTAATATTTTTGTATAACTTTGACTTAAATAACTTATTTAATTCATTAGTTAAATTTAATCCAATTTTTTATAAAAAAACAAGAAATTTAAAAAACCTTAATTTTGAGAAAAACTCATATATTCAAAATACATTAAAACAAAAAAACAATGTTTATCAAATAAACTATTTTGAAAATAATTTACTTTCTGAATTTTTTATCAAAATTAAAAACGAAAATAATCAAATAGTCAATTGGACTAATAAATTATTTATTACAAAATCTAAATTTAAAAAAAATTTAATTGATACTATTTTAAATAATAATATAAATACTAGAAATTTCAAATATGAAAAAAATAAGAATATATTATCATATTTTTCAAAGAAATCTACTAAATTAATTTCACAAACTAAAATAAATCAAATATTGAAAAAATCAGTAAAGTGGGCTTTCGTTGAAAAATATATACCATGGTTTTTTACTTTTAAATGGTGGAAATATTTAAAAAACATAGTTGTAAATTCATTTTTAGAATTATTATTAAAGACTAATGATCAATTGAATTATATTTGGCTAACAACTTTACAAAATAAAAAAGAAAAATCTAATTATTTATTAAAAAGTTTGTTATCTAATTTAAAAAATAAAATTATTGGTAATTCATTTGAAATTTGGAATTTACGTTTATTAAAAGAAATTAATAAACAACATAATAATCAAAAAATGATATGGCCATCTTTTTATTTAAATTTTGTTATTAACTGGAATAAAGAATATTTAGCAGCTATAAGTTTTATTATTTTTAACTATTTTCTTTTTCAAAAATATTTTTCCAATTTATTAGGTTCAGATTATTTTGAATTATGGAAATATTTTGAAATAATTCAATTTTTAATAGATTCTTCACGTGGAAAATATTTAGATAGTTTACTACATAATAATTCAATACAATTTATTAAATCGGAAAATTTATTAATGCATTTTTTTCGAAATTTAAAACACTATATAAAAAATGCAAAATTTTATTTATTTAATAAAAAAAAAATAAACAAATTATTAATTAAAAATAAAGGGTTAGACCTTTCTCGTAGAGAACGAAAACTATTGGTTCAATCTTTAATCACTGATAAAAGTATTGAACAATATAGATCAAAATTTACTTCTAGTACTAGTTTTAAAAGTTTTCAATTTGGCAATTCAATTGTGAAACAATACAAATTTACAAATTATTTAGAAAATTTAACTGAAGATTATCAAAAAAATTTAATAAATTATCCGTTTCATCAATTTTATTTAGCAGAAAATTTAGTTTTTTTATCTTATTGGCAAAAAAGTATTTCTTTAAATATCCCTTGTCAAATTAGTACTTTAAAATCAACTTTATATAAAAAACCTGTTCCACTTGAATTAAGACTTTTTTCTTCCAAAGGAATTTTATTAATAGGTTCATTAGAAACTGGACGCTCATATTTGGTTAAAAATTTAGCCGCAAATTCTTTTGTTCCTTTAATAAAAATATCTATAAATAAACTTTTATATAATAAACCTGATATTTTAACTGAAAGTTGGATGAATATTCTAATGGAAAGTTTACGAAGATTAAATCTTATTTTAGAATTAGCAAAAAAACTATCTCCGTGTATAGTATGGATGCAAAATATTCATGAACTTAATGTAAACCGTTCAACTCAAAATGTGGAATCTGATCCAACTTTTTTACTTGGTATTTTTTTAAAATATTTTCAAACTGGTTTTAGTAAAAAAAATATTCATAATATAGTAGTTATTGGTTCGACTCATCTTCCTAGAAAAGTTGATCCTGCTTTAATTTCTCCAAATCGATTAGATCGATTAATAAATATTAGAATGTTTAATCTTTTACAAAGACAAAAAAAACTTTCGATTTTACTAAGCAGTAAACATAGTGAATATTTTTATTCAAAAAATAAAAAATCTTCTATTAACGAATTTGGACATAGAACCATAGGGTATAATGCACGAGATTTAGCAGAACTTATTAATGAAATATTATTAATTACTATTGTTCAAAACCAATCCGTAATAGAAAAAAAAACTATAAGACTAGCATTTCATAGACAATCTTTAGGTTCTACATATATAAATAATAAAATAAATTTTACGCAAAATTATGGTACACTTTTTTACAAAGTCGGAAAAGTTCTTGTACAAAATTTGTTTATAAAAAATTCGCTTAAAAATCCTTTATATTTTGGTAATGATTTGTGGAAAAAAAAATTTTATTATCTATCTAAATGGTATTTAGAGCCTTCACTTTTTGAATCAACGATAAAAGAATTTACTATTTTACCTCATGTTTTAGGTTGTTTAGCTGGGTTAGCTGCTCGAGATTCTTTGTTTATATTAGAAAATAAACCGGATAATTTAATTTCACTTGATAAATATGCTGAAAATGATTTTTATTTAGCTTGTAATATTTTAGAAAGTCTTTTAATAGAGTTTTCATGGCTAGAAATATTTGAAAAAAAAAATACTAATAAAAAAAATAATTTTCATTTTCAATTTCAAGCAAAAAATCCTTTATATATGATAAAAAAAGGACTTTTTTCAATAATAAATCAAAATAAAAAAAATACATTGTTAAATAAATCTTTTAATCAAATCATTTCTTATAAAAAAGAACTTTTTCAATTAACTAGTAATATAACTTGGGCACCAAAAGTATCTCGTCTTAATTTTATTCGTACTAATTTATTTAATTGGATAAACAGACCTAATGAATTCAAAGTTACATATAATTTTGATTTTTCACAAAAAAAAGAAAAAAAAGAATTTAATGGCCCATCAAAAAATTCTCAGTTTTTTGAAATTATTCAGCAAAAAACAAAAGAGCAACTTCCTTATGAAAGGATTTTATCCCGAATAAGACGAAGAAATGTACAAGAATTAGAATTTCAATTAGAAGATATTTTATTGGAAGAGCAGTTTGTAATATTAGGATTTTCACGATTATTTACAGAATATCAAATGGAATATCGATTATTAAGTAAACCTATGGTATTTATCGGAGGACGATTTCTTTGGGACCCTACTGGTTTATTATTTCGAAATCATCATTTTCTTTTTTCGCGTCAAAGTTTATTTATAGATGAAGAAATGCTAAGAAGATTATATGTTACTTATGGAGCAAGAAGAGAACGGGAGAAATCTCGTTCAAGTCAAAAAATTAAACAATTTTTTCTTCGTCGTGGATATGGTCGAGATTCCATAAATGATTTTTCTATAAATTGGTGGAATCAATTACCTTTTATTGAAAAAAATAATGTTGAAATTTTTAAGCGTATTGAAGGAATTGGTGTTCAATTAAAACGTCCGCAAGTATTTACTCCTGTATACCTATATCAACGTTGGTTAATTGAAAATCCACTAGAAAGTATGAGTCGTTTTGAATTATTAAATAATCAACAAAGATGGTTAAAAGTAAATAATTTATTATTTAATGATTCTTTTATTTATTATACTCTTTTAGAAATTTATCAATATTTATTAAATTTTTTTATTTTTCATCAAGTTTTATTAAATGAAATGACAAAACTATTACTTAGAGATAAATGGCTTTTTCAAAACGAAATTGAATACTTCATTAATATAATTAACAAAATAAATTAAAAGTTATTTTCTTTTATTTTAAAATGTAGAAAATAAAAAAAAACTAATTGAATTTAATATATTAATAAAAAGAAATGATGTTAAAAAAATACTGTTTTTAACACCATTTCTTTTTATTAGTAATTTGGACATTTTTTATTGAGTAATAAAAAAAAAATTATTTAGATTAGTTTACTAAAAAGTAAAAAAAAAAAATATTAATAAAATTTTATTAAATTTAATTAATTTAGTTTAATTAAATATTTCGGGATTGACGGGACTCGAACCCGCAACTTCCGCCTTGACAGGGCGGTGCTCTAACCAATTGAACTACAATCCCTATAACATTTATTTATTTTATTATGGCGATCTAAAAAGCTTTATGTCAAATTAACAATATTTTATTAAATTAACTTTTTTATAAAAAAGTTAATTTAAGTAAAAAATAGACAAAAATAAAAAAAAATATATAAAATTTTTATGTTTGTAAATCTCGGTAAAATTTGGGCCGAGCTGGATTTGAACCAGCGTAGGCATTGCCAGCGGATTTACAGTCCGTCCCCATTAACCGCTCGAGCATCGACCCAACAACAACAAAAAAGAAAAAAAAAAAACAATAAAGTTAAGCTAAAAAATAACTTTGTCGTTTTTTTTTTCTTTTTCAATTATTATATAAGAAATTTTGTATAATAATTAAATCTTAAAAAAACTTTTTCATAATACCCCCAGGGGAATTCGAATCCCCGTCGCCTCCTTGAAAGAGAGGTGTCCTAGGCCACTAGACGATGGGGGCTTAATCCTCCTATTTATGTTACTTAATTCTTTATTTACTGTCAATAGTTAATAATATTATTAAATTTTTTAATGATAAATACTTACAAAAATCTTTTAATAAAAAGTTTTAAATTAAAAAATTTAGATAAATTTTTAGTTTAAAAATAAAATTTGAGTTGACAAATATGTCTTTTTTATCACAAACTTCAATTGTATTTATTTTTAGTCAATTTGTAAAACAGCCCTTTTAACTCAGTGGTAGAGTAACGCCATGGTAAGGCGTAAGTCATCGGTTCAAGTCTGATAAAGGGCTTATATACCTATATATAAATATATATTTAAATAGAAAATATTGAAATTTTATTAACTAATAATTACTTTTTTATTAATTGTTAAATATTATGACTAAATTGGATATAAGATAATTAATTGATATAATATATTTGATAAATATACATTTTTATTATTAATTTATAATTAATAACAAAAATAAATTTCTAGTAAAATGTTTATTTATTTACATAAAAAACACATTTAAAATAAATAAATAAATTGTTAGTAAATTTAACGATTTTTATTTCTAGTAAATTGGCTATTATTATAGTAGATTTTACTAAACATAATAAAATTATTAATAAATTTGAGTTAAAGGGACATTCACAAACATAAATAACAAAGAAAAGAAAAGTTGACCTATCTTCTAAATTTTTAGTTGTCTAAAATGTAGAAGAGTTTATTTATAAAAAAAATAAAAATTAATTAATATTTTTATTTTTATGTTTAAGGTACTTAATAATAACTAAAATAGTTGAATAGGAGAATTACTATGACTATAGCCATTGGAAAGTCTTCCAAAGAACCAAAAGGTTTATTTGATAGCATGGATGACTGGCTAAGAAGAGATCGTTTTGTATTTGTAGGTTGGTCTGGTTTATTACTTTTTCCATGTGCTTATTTTTCTTTAGGTGGATGGTTTACAGGTACAACTTTTGTTACTTCATGGTATACTCATGGATTAGCTAGTTCTTATTTAGAAGGCTGTAATTTTCTAACTGCTGCAGTTTCTACTCCTGCTAACAGTTTAGCACATTCTTTATTGCTACTATGGGGTCCTGAAGCACAAGGAGATTTTACTCGTTGGTGTCAATTAGGAGGTTTATGGACTTTCGTTGCTCTTCATGGTTCTTTTGCTTTAATCGGCTTTATGTTGCGCCAATTTGAGTTAGCTAGATCTGTACAACTACGTCCTTATAATGCAATTGCTTTTTCTGGTCCAATTGCTGTTTTTGTTTCTGTATTTTTAATTTATCCGCTTGGTCAATCAGGTTGGTTTTTTGCACCTAGTTTCGGTGTAGCAGCTATTTTTCGATTTATTTTATTTTTTCAAGGTTTTCATAACTGGACTTTAAACCCTTTTCATATGATGGGAGTTGCTGGAGTTTTAGGAGCAGCTCTTTTATGTGCTATTCATGGTGCAACTGTTGAAAATACTTTATTTGAAGATGGTGATGGTGCGAATACATTCCGTGCTTTTAATCCAACTCAATCTGAAGAAACTTATTCTTTTGTTACAGCTAATCGTTTTTGGTCTCAAATTTTTGGTGTTGCATTTTCTAATAAACGCTGGTTGCATTTTTTTATGTTATTTGTTCCAGTAACCGGTTTATGGATGAGCGCTATTGGAGTAGTTGGTCTAGCTTTAAATCTAAGAGCTTATGACTTTGTTTCTCAGGAAATTCGTGCAGCGGAAGATCCTGAATTTGAAACTTTCTATACTAAAAATATTCTTTTGAATGAAGGTATTCGTGCTTGGATGGCAGCTCAAGATCAGCCTCATGAAAATCTTGTATTCCCCGAGGAGGTTCTACCCCGTGGAAACGCTCTTTAATGGAACCTTGTCTTTAGGTGGTCGTGATCAAGAAACCACTGGTTTTGCTTGGTGGGCTGGTAATGCTAGACTTATTAATTTATCTGGTAAATTACTAGGCGCTCATGTAGCTCATGCTGGATTAATTGTATTCTGGGCTGGAGCAATGAATCTTTTTGAAGTAGCTCATTTTGTACCAGAAAAACCTATGTATGAACAAGGATTAATTTTACTTCCTCATTTAGCTACCTTAGGGTGGGGAGTAGGCCCTGGTGGAGAAGTTATAGACACTTTTCCATATTTTGTATCTGGAGTACTTCATTTAATTTCTTCCGCCGTTTTGGGTTTTGGAGGTATTTATCATGCGCTTATCGGACCAGAAACTTTAGAAGAATCTTTTCCATTTTTTGGTTATGTTTGGAAAGATAAAAATAAAATGACTACAATTTTAGGTATTCATTTAGTTTTATTAGGTGCTGGAGCCTTTCTTTTAGTATTTAAAGCTCTATATTTTGGAGGTGTTTATGATACTTGGGCTCCTGGAGGGGGCGATGTAAGAAAAATTACAAATCTTACTCTTAATCCTAGTGTTATATTTGGTTATTTACTTAAATCCCCTTTTGGTGGAGAAGGATGGATTGTTAGTGTAGATAACTTAGAGGATATTATTGGAGGGCATGTTTGGTTAGGTTCTATCTGCATTTTTGGTGGAATTTGGCATATTCTAACAAAACCGTTTGCTTGGGCTCGTCGTGCTCTTGTCTGGTCTGGAGAAGCTTATTTATCTTATAGTCTTGCCGCAGTTGCTGGTTTTGGTATTACCGCTTGTTGTTTTGTTTGGTTTAATAATACTGCTTATCCAAGTGAATTTTATGGTCCTACTGGACCAGAAGCTTCTCAAGCACAAGCTTTCACCTTTCTAGTTAGAGATCAACGACTTGGAGCTAATGTAGGTTCTGCTCAAGGACCTACTGGTTTAGGTAAATATCTTATGCGTTCTCCAACTGGAGAAATTATCTTTGGAGGAGAAACGATGCGTTTTTGGGATCTTCGTGCTCCATGGCTAGAACCTTTACGAGGTCCTAATGGATTGGATTTGAGTAAATTGAAAAAAGATATTCAACCTTGGCAAGAACGACGTTCTGCAGAATATATGACTCACGCTCCATTAGGTTCTTTAAATTCTGTAGGTGGCGTAGCTACTGAAATTAATGCAGTAAACTATGTTTCTCCACGAAGTTGGTTAGCTACTTCCCATTTCGTATTAGGATTTTTCTTCTTTATAGGTCATTTATGGCATGCAGGAAGAGCACGTGCGGCTGCAGCTGGATTTGAAAAAGGAATTGATCGTGATTTCGAGCCTGCTCTTTCCATGACACCTCTTAATTAATAATTAAAAAATAAATTAATTATTGAAAATTTAAAATGGCTCGACTAAAAAAAGTCGAGCCATTTTAACAAAATTTAAATGTTTCTCATAAAAAAGGAGAGAGAGGGATTCGAACCCTCGATAGTTTTTAGAACTATGCCGGTTTTCAAGACCGGAGCCATCAACCACTCGGCCATCTCTCCTATTTTCTTTAAGTGAAAAAAAAATAGTAAGGTCATTAATTATATAATAATAAAAACTTATTTAAAAATATCATTACATAAATGAAAAGTAAATGTTAAATTTTTAAATTAAAAAAAAAAATTGGAATGTTTTTGACTGAGTAAGTAAATAATTACTAGAAAAGGATTAATGGTATAATTTAATTTATTTTTCAACTTGGAGAATCACAACCATGACTATTGCCTTTCAGTTGGCTGTATTTGCATTAATTGCTATTTCGTTTTTACTAGTAATTGGTGTACCTGTCGTGCTTGCCTCTCCTGATGGTTGGTCAAGTAGTAAAAATGTTGTGTTTTCAGGTGCTTCATTATGGATTGGATTGGTTTTTTTGGTTGGTGTTCTTAATTCTTTCATATCATAAAATTTTATTTTTAATTTTCTAAATTAAAAATAAAAGAAAACTTTTAACTTTCTTCCCTATGTAGATTTTATATTATAAGTTTTAAAAGGCAGTTTTTACAAGTCCTTTGATATAATTTTCTACTAGGGAAGTTTTTTTATTTAAAATTATTTTAATTAAATAATTAATTTAAAATAAAATTAATAAATAATTGACTATGTTACAAAAAATATATATATACTTATATATATATATATATAAAGTAAAACTGCGAGTATAGTTTAATGGTAAAATTCCTCCTTGCCAAGGAGAATATGCGGGTTCGATTCCCGCTACCCGCCTCTTTTTATCCTATCATCAACAAACAAAAAAATAATTAGAGGAAAAAATAAAAAAAAAAATAATAAGAAATTTTGCATTATATTTTTAGATAACTTTATATAATCTAAATTTAGCGGAGACGGGATTTGAACCCATGACCTCAAGGTTATGAGCCTTGCGAGCTACCAGGCTGCTCTACTCCGCGTTACATTATAATAACATACTTTTAAGTTATTAAACAATAATTTTTTTTGTATTTTCTCATGAAACCCCCCAATTATGATTAGAAGTTGAATTTAGGGGGGCTTTTTAATTACAGTTTTTTTTCATTTTTTTTTTTCAAAATTTTTTACCAACTGGATTTAGTTATTCCAGGTAAAAAACATGCATGAGCCATTTCTCTTAATACATGTCTAGATAAACCAAAATCACGATAGTTTGCTCTAGGTCTTCCAGTTAAAAAACAACGACGATGAAGTCTTGTAGGTGCACTGTTACGTGGTAAAGTTTGTAATTGTTTTTGAAATTCCCATTTTTCATCTAAGGATAAAGTTTCCTTTATTTTTTTTTTCATAGATTGACGAAAATTATAGTATTTTTTTTCTAATTTTTGTCTTTTTTTTTCTCTTTCAATAAGACTTTTTTTTGCCATAATTTTTTTTTTATTTTGTTCTATTTTTTTGCATATTGAACAGGATAGATTATGGCTTGAAAACCATAATCTATCCTGTTCAATAATTTTTTTTTTAGCCTATTTAATAATTATTAACCAAATTTACCTGATGTAGAAGCAATTAAAAAAGCAGCATAAGTAAATATATAACCTACTGAGAAATGAGCTAACCCAACTAACCGTGCTTGAACAATAGAAAGAGCTACTGGTTTGTCTTTCCAGCGAACTAAATTAGCTAAAGGCGTACGTTCATGAGCCCAAGCCAAAGTTTCAATAAGTTCTTGCCAATATCCACGCCAAGAAATTAAAAACATAAACCCAGTAGCCCAGACAAGATGTCCAAATAAAAACATCCATGCCCAAACAGACAAACTATTCATACCGAACGGATTATAACCATTAATTAATTGGGAAGAATTTAACCATAAATAATCTCGCAACCACCCCATTAAATATGTAGAAGATTCGTTAAATTGAGCTACATTTCCTTGCCATAAAGTAATATGTTTCCAATGCCAATAAAAAGTAACCCATCCAATAGTATTTAGCATCCAAAAAACAGCTAAATAAAAAGCATCCCATGCTGAAATATCACAAGTTCCACCTCGGCCTGGACCATCGCACGGAAAACTATAACCAAATTCTTTTTTATCTGGCATTAATTTAGAGCCACGTGCATCTAAAGCACCTTTTACTAAAATCAATGTAGTTGTATGTAAACCTAAAGCAATAGCATGGTGAACTAAAAAATCTCCAGGACCAATCGTTAAAAACAATGAATTGCTATTATTATTAATAGCATCTAACCAACCTGGTAGCCATATAGTTTGGCCAGCATTGAAAGCTGGACTATCTACTGATGATAAAAGTACATCAAAACCATATAAAGCTTTACCATGAGCAGATTGTATCCATTGAGCAAATACAGGCTCAATTAAAATTTGTTTTTCTGGAGTACCAAAAGCAAGCATAACATCATTATGAACATAAAGTCCCAAAGTATGGAAGCCTAAAAAAAGACTAGCCCAACTTAAATGCGATATAATTGCTTCTTTATGCTCTAACATTCTTGCCAATACATTATCTTTGTTTTGTTCTGGATTATAATCTCTTATAAAAAAAATAGCTCCGTGAGCAAAAGCACCTGTCATTATAAATCCGGCAATATATTGGTGATGAGTGTATAATGCAGCTTGAGTAGTAAAATCTTGTGCTAAAAATGCGTATGGAGGTAAAGAATACATGTGTTGAGCTACTAAAGAAGTAATAACTCCTAAAGAAGCTAAAGCAAGACCTAATTGAAAATGAAGAGAATTATTAATTGTATCATAAAGACCTTTATGTCCACGACCCAAACGGCCTCCCGGAGGAGTATGCGCTTCTAAAATTTCTTTCATACTATGGCCAATACCAAAATTAGTTCTATACATATGACCAGCTATAATAAAAACAACTGCAATAGCTAAATGATGGTGAGCCATATCAGTTAACCACAAACTTTGTGTTTGTGGATGAAACCCTCCAAGAAAAGTTAAAATAGCAGTACCAGATCCTTCATTAGTACCAAATAAATGACTATTTGAATCAGGATTTTGAGCATAAACATTCCATTGTCCTGCAAAAAAAGGTCCTAAACCTTGGGGATGTGGTAATGCTGTTAACAAGTTATTCCATCTTACATGTTCACCTCGAGATTCAGGAATAGCTACATGAACTAAATGTCCAGTCCATGCTAAAGAACTTACTCCAAAAAGTCCTGATAAATGGTGATTAAGACGAGATTCTGCATTTTTAAACCATGAAACACTCGGTTTCCATTTTGGTTGTAAATGTAACCAACCTGCTATTAGAAAAAGAGCTGAAAGAAATAGTAAAAAAAGAGCTCCGGTATAAAGATCTTGATTAGTACGTAAACCAATTGTATACCACCATTGATATACTCCAGAATAAGCTATATTAACTGGACCTGATGCTCCGCCTCGAGTAAATGCTTCTACGGCTGGTTGACCAAAATGTGGATCCCAAATTGCATGAGCAATTGGTCGTACATGTAAAGGATCTTGTCCCCATGCTTCAAAATTACCCTGCCAAGCTACGTGAAATAAGTTACCAGAGGTCCATAAAAAAATAATTGCTAGCTGACCAAAGTGAGAAGCAAAAATTTTTTGATACAGACGCTCTTCAGTCATATCATCATGACTTTCAAAGTCATGTGCAGTGGCAATACCAAACCAAATACGACGAGTAGTTGGGTCTTGAGATAGGCCCTGGCTAAATTTTGGAAATCTTGATGCCATAATGCTTTTCAAATCCTCCTAGCCATTATCCTACTGAAATAATTCTCGCTAAGAAGAATGCCCATGTTGTGGCAATTCCACCCAGAAGGTAATGAGCTACTCCTACAGCACGACCTTGTACAATACTTAAGGCTCTAGGCTGAATAGCAGGGGCAACTTTTAATTTGTTGTGAGCCCAAACGATAGACTCAATAAGTTCTTGCCAATATCCACGACCACTAAATAAAAACATTAAACTAAAAGCCCAAACAAAATGAGCACCTAAAAATAAAAGACCATATGCAGATAATGAAGAACCATAAGATTGAATTACTTGAGATGCTTGTGCCCATAAGAAATCACGCAGCCAGCCATTAATTGTGATTGAACTTTGTGCAAAATTTCCTCCTGTAATATGAGTAACAATTCCTTGATCGCTGATACTGCCCCATACATCAGATTGCATTTTCCAGCTAAAATGAAAAATAACGACAGAAATAGCATTGTACATCCAGAATAAGCCTAAGAAAACATGATCCCAGGCAGATACTTGGCATGTTCCTCCTCTTCCAGGCCCATCACAAGGAAATCTAAAACCAAGATTAGCTTTATCAGGTATTAAACGAGAACTACGAGCAAATAAAACACCTTTTAAAAGTATTAAAACAGTTACGTGAATAGTAAAAGCATGAATATGATGTACCAAAAAGTCCGCCGTTCCTAATGGAATTGGTAATAAAGCAACTTTTCCACCTACTGCAACTAAGTCACCACCTCCCCAAGTTAAGCTAGTACTTGCTGTTGCATTGGGAGCTGTTAAGCTAGGTGCTAAAGCATGAGTGTTTTGTATCCATTGAGCAAAAACTGGTTGTAATTGTATAGCAGTATCTGAAAACATATCTTGAGGACGACCTAAAGCACTCATTGTATCATTATGAATATATAACCCAAAACTATGGAAGCCTAAAAATATACAAACCCAGTTTAGATGTGATATTATTGCATCACGGTGCCGTAAAACACGATCTAATAAATTATTATATTGAGTTGTTGGATCATAGTCTCTTACCATAAAAATAGCTGCATGTGCAGCAGCTCCAACTATAATAAAACCACCAATCCACATATGATGTGTAAATAGCGAAAGTTGAGTAGCATAATCAGTGGCTAAATATGGATAAGGAGGCATAGCATACATATGATGAGCTACTATGATAGTTAAAGAACCTAGCATAGCTAAATTAATAGCTAGTTGAGCATGCCATGAAGTAGTTAAAATTTCATATAATCCTTTATGGCCTTCGCCTGTAAATGGACCTTTATGAGCTTCTAAAATTTCTTTCATGCTATGGCCAATACCAAAATTAGTTCGATACATATGACCAGCGATCAGAAAAAGAACTGCAATAGCTAAATGATGATGCGCTGTATCAGTTAACCATAAACCTCCAGTAATTGGGTTTAATCCTCCGCGAAAAGTTAAAAAATCTGAATATTCTGACCAATTTAGAGTAAAAAAAGGGGTTAATCCTTTTGAAAAACTTGGATAAAGCTGCGCTAAAAGATCACGATTTAAAATAAATTCATGAGGAAGTGGTATTTCTTTAGGATCTACTCCGGCATCTAAAAGTCTGTTAATAGGTAAGGAAACATGTACTTGGTGTCCTGCCCAAGATAAAGATCCTAAACCTAATAAACCTGCTAAATGATGATTTAACATAGATTCTACATTTTGAAACCAAGCTAATTTAGGAGCAGCTTTGTGATAATGAAACCATCCAGCAAAAAGCATTAAAGCTGCAAAAACTAATCCACCAATAGCAGTTGAATAAAGCTGTAATTCACTAGTTATTCCGGATGCCCGCCAAAGTTGAAAAAAGCCGGAGGTTATTTGTATTCCTTGAAAACCTCCACCTACATCTCCATTCAAAATTTCTTGTCCTACTATTGGCCAAACAACTTGAGCACTAGGTTTAATATGAGTAGGATCACTTAGCCATGCTTCATAATTTGAAAAACGAGCCCCATGAAAATACATACCACTTAGCCAGATAAAAATAACAGCTAATTGACCAAAGTGAGCACTAAATACTTTACGAGAAATTTCTTCCAAATCATTCGTATGACTGTCAAAATCATGAGCATCAGCATGTAAGTTCCAAATCCAAGTTGTAGTATTAGGACCCTTAGCTAAAGTTCTTGAAAAATGCCCTGGTTTAGCCCATTTTTCAAAAGAAGTTTTTACGGGATCTTTTTCTACCATAATCTTGACTTCTGGTTCCGGTGAACGAATAGTCATCTAGATTCTCCTCTCTTCAGACGAGGCATAGGAAAAACCCACCAATAATAAATAGTAAACTTCTAAAAGATTTTCTTATTTAACTTTTTTTTCCCAGTTTAAAACTGGAGCAACTATAATACAGAAATTACCTAGGGCAGGTATTCAAATTTATTATGACACATCTTTATGGTGCGTAATGGACCATATAGATTTCAATTACATTTTTAATTAAAATAATTGAAGTTTATCTTTTATATATTATTTTTTTATTTAAAACGTCCTGTTATTTTTAACCAATTTTGTGCTTCAATATAATTGCTTGGAGCAAGTGATATTGCTTGTCTCCAATAATCTGCTGCTTGATTAAACCAAGCGTCGGATGTTTCAGAATCTCCTTGCTGAATAGCCTGTTCTCCTCGGTTGGGATAGATAAAAGTATCCTCCCTTAGAACCGTACATGAGAGTTTCCTACCTCATACGGCTCATTTAATTAAATTTAATATATATGATTACCTAATTAAAAAAACTTATGCAAATTCAATTAATATAATAGGTTTATAATTAAAAATTAGTTAATGAAATAAGTTTTAAATAAAAGAAAAAAAAATTTAATTTTTTTCTTTTATTTTTGTCTTTTCTCCTATAAAAAAAAGGGTAACTATCTTATTTTTAGTTAAATTTTCTTAGTATTTAATAATTAATTTATATTTAATAATTAATTTATCAAAAATACTTTATCTCTTTAGGATCTGAGACTACACCGCTGTTTATTTAATTATGATTTAATTCAATTTTATTACATAAGTGAATTTTTAAGTAAAACAACTTTTTTTCTCGAACCACAATTTAAATACTGGATCGTTACGGTGCTTTTTTAACAAATTTAATTACATTATCCATAGAGATTTTAGACTTTCATTTAAGTCATTTTTTGTTTTTGGACTTCTAATGAAGTTTTATTTATTACAGCTAATAGAAATCTTTTCTAATGATTTATATGTAATAAGTCTCCACTTTTTTTTTATTTATAATTTGTGGTAGTTTTTTTACTAAAAAAATATATTATATTGATAGCCGCACGTAATGACAGATCACAGCCATATTATTAAAAGCTTGTGGTAAAGATGGATTTCGCTCTAATGCTTGAAAATAGTATTCTAAAGCTTTTGCGTGTTCTCCATTACTTGTATGAATAAGCCCTATATTGTAGAGTATATAACTTCGATCATAAGGGTCAATTTCTAAGCGCATAGCTTCATAATAGTTTTGTAAAGCTTCTGCGTATTCTCCTTCAGATTGAGCTGACATTCGTTACAATCGTTTATAAAATTTTATAAACTTTGTTTCAAAACCGTACATGAAATTTTCATTTCATACGGCTTCTCTTGTTTAATATATACAAAGGGATTAATCTATAAAATTTACAAAAAATTTTACCCAATATAATAAAATATCAAGGGCTAGTTTTTCAAAAAAAAGATCTAACCATCCTTTTTTTAAAAAGGATTTTTACTTTAATTTCAAATTTATTTTTTAAATTTTTCTTTGTTCTTAACACTTTGTTTTTTTAAAGGATTAGCTTTTTCGACAATCTCCGATGGTTATATGAGTACCCAATTTACAAATGAGATGGATTTTTGTTTTTCTAACCATAAATTTATTAGTAAATAGTTTTTACTATTGAATATAAAACAAATTTTATTTAAAATTTTACGAAGTTTTTGTGTTGTCAATTTCTACACGTAATGCTTTTCCAACTATGTAGGCTTATAAAATAAATTATAGCTTTAACCTTTTGCTTAATATTTTCAATCTAAAAAAATGAAAAAATTAAAGGCTACATCAATCGAAGGTACACGACAGAAGGAATTATTTTTTTTTTCAATTAACCTTCACTAAGTATAAGTTTCATGCAATTAAATATTTTCATGTTTTATTCTCTTTTTTAAGGGTTTAAAATTCAAATCACACCATCTCTATAATATGTAAAAGCTTCTTTTTCCCTTTGTGAAGTTGGAATTATTTTTAATAAAATGTCTGCAACAATTGTAAAAGTTTTATCAATAAAATTATCATTTTTTTGAGATCGAGGCATAATCAAATAGAGCTTTGAAAAAATTTTAATATTCCCTTTATTTGAGAATAAATCCATTAAAATAATTTTTAACAAATAATTTATTTAAATAAAAATATATATACATATTTATATATAATATATATATATATTAAATACAATTTTTAAAAAAGTATAATTTATTAATTAAAAAAAACTTGCTATTCTTTAAACTTATGCCTTAAAATTACAAAAAAATATTATAGGAAAGATGGCCGAGTGGTCGAAGGCGTAGCATTGGAAATGCTATGTAAATTTTTGTTTACCGAGGGTTCGAATCCCTCTCTTTCCTAAGTTACAAGTTATATAATGTTTTGTACATTATATATGTAATTATATATTTATATATGTAATTAAAAAACTACTAAATTTTAGTTAAGCTTGACGAGAATAATATTCTACAACTAATAATTCATTTATTTTTAAACCAATTAATTTACGATCTAGTATTTGATTAACAAATCCTTTGTTTTCTAAAGAATTATAAGTTAAATGATTTGGTATTTTATATTTTTGATTAAAATCTATATTTTTAGTAATTATATCCTGAGATTTTTGTCTATTTTTTATAGTAATAAAATCTTGAGGTTTACACCGATAACTTGGTATATCTACTATACGATGATTAACTATAATATGTTTATGATTAACTAGTTGCCTTGCTCCAGGAATTGTAGGAGCCATACCTAATCGAAAAATAACATTATCTAAACGCATTTCAAGTAGTTGTAATAATATTTCACCTGTTGATCCTTTTGCTTTTCTAGCAATACGTACATAATTAAGTAATTGTCGTTCTGTTATTCCATAATGGAAACGTAATTTTTGTTTTTCTTCTAAACGAATTCGATATTGAGAAATTTTTTTATTAGAAGTTGATTGGTTGGCAGAACTAGATTTTAATTGCGGTGTTTTATTTGTTAATCCTGGTAAAACTCCTAAACGACGTATTATTTTTACACGAGGTCCTCGATAACGGGACATATAAACTCCTTATTTTTACAAATAAATAAAAAAAAAGTAATATTATTATTAATAATAAAAAATAAAACATATTTAATCAATTTGTTTTTATTTATAAAATTTTTTTATTTTAAATTTAGTTAACTTTTTTTTACCAAAAAATTATATATTTTTTTTTAGTCAAAAACATCATAACATGAGAGACTGTACAAAAAAAAACAATACTATTTTTTTATATAAATAAACTATATAAATAAAAATTTAAAACTTTTTTATTTTTAAGACTTATTTTTAATCATATGTTTCGTATTAAAAAAAGCCCGCTATCGGAGTCGAACCGATGACCATCGCATTACAAGTGCGGTGCTCTGACCTCTGAGCTAAGCAGGCTCTGTTAATAACAATTAATAATTAATTTTTTTTTAATTTAAGTAACTCAACCACCTCGTTAATTATATCAATAAATTTTCAATAATGCAATAATTATTACTTAATTTTTTTTTTTATTAACTAAAGAAAAATGACATCTATATATTTACATAAAGTATTGCTTTAAATTTTATAAAATACTATAATTTCATTATTAATGATACCAATATTAAATTTTTTTTATGTAATTTTATTTTTTAATTTTGATTAACTAAAAAAAAAGGGGGTATGGCGAAATTGGTAGACGCTACGGACTTAACTATTAAGCATTAGGAAAAAAAGAGTACTAAATGCTAGCTTTCAAATTTAGGAAAAGTTTAAATAAAAAAATACATACATAATCCTGAGCCAAATATTTTTTTTTTAAATAAAATAAAAAATAGGTGCAGAGACTCAATGGAAGCTATTCTAATGAATAATATTTAAAATTTTTTAATTGAATTTCATTTATTAATACAAGTGAAAAACATTATTTAAAATAAAGATTAAGCAAGAATAAAGATAGAGTCCAATTTTTTATGTTAATTTTTACAACTACTTAGTTGTAGTAAAAAAAAAAATCCGTTGGATTTATTTACCATGAGGGTTCAAGTCCCTCTACCCCCAAAATTGATTGACATTAACTAGAAATTTATGTTAGGATAAGCCAATGAAAAAGCCGGGGTAGCTCAGTTGGTAGAGCAGAGGACTGAAAATCCTTGTGTCACCAGTTCAAATCTGGTTTCTGGCATTATCAAGTAACTTTTTTTGATTTTATTATATATTTATATATACATTATTTTGTTTTATTGTCTTAAATTAGACAATAAAACAAAATTTAAAAAATAAAATATATCTTTAATTAATGTTGATTATTTTTTTATTATTTAACAACAATAATTTTAATATTTAGTAAATCTAATAATTTTTTTTTAATTAGCTCTTAAATTTAGATTAATAAGCATCTTGTAACTCATAAAAATCCGGTACAATGTAATCTTTACGTAAAGGCCAACCAATCCAAGTATCAGGCATTAATATACGTTTAAGACGTGGGTGGTTTTCATAAGAAATTCCTAACATATCGTAAGATTCTCGTTCTTGAAAATCCGCACTTTTCCAAATCCAAAAAACAGATGGTATTTTAGGTTTTTGTCTTGATACAAAAATTTTTATACATATTTCTTCTGGCTGATCTGCATTATTTTGTATTTTTGTAAAATGATATACACTAGCTAATAATCCACCAGGTGCTACATCATAAGCACATTGAGAACGAAGATAATTAAAACCATAAACATATAAAGCAACCGCTATAGAAAGCCAATTTTCAGATCTAATTTGTAAAATTTCTACACCTTGATAATCAAAACCTAAAGGTCGATGGGCTAGGTTATGTTTTGCTAGCCAAGTGGATAATCGTCCTTGTATTTTAGTAGTAGTAGAATTATTTGTATAAGTATTTAACATATTTAAGTTACTATAAAATCCTATTTATTTTAAATATTTTTTTTATTATCTTCTCTTTTTAAAAAAAAAGTTAAATTTTCATTTTTTTCAGTTGAAGCAAAAGTTTCTAAATTTGAATTAAACTGAAGTTTAGAAAATTGAGGATATATTTGTTTATTATATTGTGTAGTACTAAGTGTAGATATAGAATTAAATTTATGATTTAATGTTAAATATCTTTCTCCTTGTTTAAATTTATATTTATCTTTATATGTTTCTTGCGCTACTTTTTTACGAAGTTTTATTATAGCATCTATAATAGCTTCTGGTTTTGGCGGACAACCAGGTAAATAAATATCTACAGGAATTAATTTATCAACTCCACGAACTGTACTATAAGAATCTGTACTAAACATACCTCCTGTAATCGTACATGCTCCCATAGCAATTACATATTTAGGCTCGGGCATTTGCTCATATAATCTTACTAAAGATGGTGCCATTTTCATTGTTACAGTACCAGCTGTTATTATAAGATCTGCTTGTCGTGGACTGGATCTTGGAACTAAACCATAACGATCAAAATCAAAACGTGAGCCAATTAATGACGCAAATTCAATAAAACAACAACTAGTACCATAGAGAAGTGGCCATAAACTAGAAAGCCTAGCCCAATTTGAAAAATCATTAAAAGTGGTTAAAATAAAGGAATTTGAATTTTTTTGATTAGAAAGTGAATTTATAAGTGGCTTCATAAAATTATTAATTTGATTGATTTTTATAATTGTAATAAATTGTAATAGTTATAATTTAAGACCATTCTAGTGCTCCTTTACGCCATGCATAAACTAAACCAATAATTAAAATAAATACAAAAACTAAAGCTTCAATGAAAGCAAATAGACCTAATTGATTAAAACTCATAGCCCAAGGATAAAGAAAAACTGTTTCTACATCGAAAATTACAAAAACTAGAGCAAACATATAATAGCGAATTTGAAACTGGATCCAAGCATCACCCATTGGTTCTATACCTGATTCATAACTAGTAAGTTTTTCTGGTCCTTTATTATTGTTACTAATAGGTGTTAAAATCTTTGAAATAAAAAAAGTTAATATAGGAATAAAACTGGCTATTAATAAAAAAATAAAAAAAGAATTGTATTTAGATAATAAAAACATTAATATACTCCTGTAAAATAAAAAAAAATTTAATTAATTGAATATTTTAATGTATATATACATTCAATATGCTTCTGTAAAAACTATAAACAAATATATTAACTAGTAAATAACAATAATAGTTCAAATACTAAATATTTTAATAATTTAGGGCTATACGGATTCGAACCGTAGACAGTCTCGGTAAAATAGTTAAAAATGTGCATTTAAATTTTTAATTTATAACTATTTTAGGAACCCAACATGCAATTTTTTTGCATTGGGCTCTTTCATCAACTAAAAAAAAATTTAGTTATTTTGCTATCCTTTTTTTATTGAAATAATAAGATAGCTCCGTGTGCTTAAAAATTTTTATTAAAGCAATCCCAAAGTTAAAAAAAAAAGTGAATGTTGACACAGGTCTGCTTAATTTAGCATGGATTAACTTAGAATAAGTTTCTATTACTTGCAAATTTTTAAACTTTATACACCTTAAAGCTTATAAAGTAAGAAAATAGAATATCTTGAGGTCCTCGTACTATCCTCATCATGCTTAGCATTGAATAATTTTCAAATTTACCATATCAACTAAAAAAGAAATTTTAATTTAAAATAAATTAAAATTTTATTATTTGTCATGCTATTGTTCTGTTATATTGATTATAAAATAATCATAAAAGTAAGACAAAATATTTCACAAAATTTATTTTGTTGTGAATCGTATAACTCGATAAAAATTTAAAAAACATTGGCGCACGTGTAAACGAGGTGCTCTACCGCTGAGCTACAGCCCTTACTATTATTTTTAAGTAATATATAATACTGTAATTTTTTTTTTTGTCAAGATAATTTTTTAATAAAATAAAATTTTTTTATTTTACATTTTTTTTTTTTTTACATATTAAAAAAATGTTGCTTATATGTTAATTAATAGGCTAAAATATTAATGGCCTACTTAACTCAGTGGTTTAGAGTATCGCTTTCATACGGCGAGAGTCATTGGTTCAAATCCAATAGTAGGTAAATAGTTAGTAAAAAAACTCAATGGCATATAAAAGAATATGCCATTGAATTCACTAAATTTTAAAAATTTTAGGAAGTAGCTTCAGCAGCTTCTAAGCGTGCTTTTGCTCTTTTCAAAGTTAAATTGGCTTCAATAATCTGTTTTCGACCGTTCGCTTGAGCTAACTTAGCTTGAGCCATCTGAAAAGCTTCTTGAGCTTCTTGTAAATTTATTTCACTAGCTTTTTCTGCTTCATTTACCAAAATAGTCATTTGATTATTGTTCATCACAGCAAAACCACCCATTAATGCCATAGTAGACCATTTTTCATTAAGTCGGATTTTTATAATACCTATATCTAAAGCTGTTAAAAGTGGCGCATGATTAGGTAATATACCAATTCGGCCACTATTTGTCGATAAAATAATTTCTTGTACGTCAGAATTCCAAACAATTCGATTTGGAGCCATTACACGAAGGTTTAGGTTCATTTTTTGTCAATTCTCCTGTAAGGTTGCAGCTTTTGCAGTGGCTTCATCAATATTACCTACTAAATAAAAAGCTTGTTCAGGAAAACTATCTAGTTCTCCAGAAAGAATCATTTGAAAACCTTTAATAGTTTCAGTAAGACTAACATATTTACCTGGAGAACCTGTAAATACTTCTGCTACGAAAAAAGGTTGGGATAAAAACCGTTCAATTTTTCGTGCTCTTGCGACAGTCAATCTATCTTCTTCTGATAATTCATCAAGTCCAAGAATAGCTATAATATCTTGTAGTTCTTTGTAGCGTTGTAATGTCTGCTTAACTCCCTGAGCTGTATCATAATGCTCTTCGCCTACAATCCACGGCTGAAGCATAGTTGAAGTTGAATCTAAAGGATCTACCGCTGGATAAATACCTTTGGCTGCTAGTCCTCTGGATAATACAGTAGTTGCATCTAAATGTGCAAAAGTTGTCGCAGGAGCTGGGTCAGTTAAATCATCTGCAGGTACATAAACTGCTTGAATTGAAGTAATAGATCCTTCTTTTGTTGAAGTTATTCTTTCTTGTAAAGTACCCATTTCTGTACTTAAAGTTGGTTGATACCCTACAGCAGATGGCATTCTACCTAATAAAGCAGAAACTTCTGAACCGGCTTGAACAAAACGAAAAATATTATCAATAAATAAAAGTACATCTTGTTTATTAACATCTCGAAAATATTCAGCCATTGTTAAAGCAGTTAATCCTACTCTCATACGAGCTCCAGGTGGCTCATTCATTTGGCCATAAACCAAAGCTACTTTTGATTCTGAAATATTTTCTTCATTAATTACTTTTGATTCTTTCATTTCCATATAAAGATCATTTCCTTCACGAGTACGTTCTCCTACTCCACCAAATACAGATACACCACCATGTGCTTTAGCAATATTATTAATTAATTCCATAATAAGTACAGTTTTTCCTACACCGGCTCCTCCAAATAATCCAATTTTTCCACCACGTCGATAAGGAGCTAAAAGATCTACTACTTTAATTCCTGTTTCAAAAATAGATAATTTAGTATCTAATTGTGTGAAAGCTGGAGCAGATCTATGAATAGGAAAAGTTGTATTAGCATCTACAGGACCAAGATTATCAACAGTTTCTCCTAAAACGTTAAAAATACGTCCAAGAGTAGCTTCTCCAACTGGAACACTCAAAGGAGCTCCTGTATCAATAACTTCCATTCCTCTCATTAAACCATCTGTCGCACTCATAGCAACAGCTCGAACCTTATTATTTCCTAGTAATTGCTGTACTTCACAAGTAACATTAATTTCTTGATTTGCTGTATTTTGACCTTTAACTATTAAAGAATTATAAATATTAGGCATTTTACCTGGAGAAAAAGTAACATCTAATACGGGGCCAATAATTTGAGTAATACGTCCTATATTTTTAGCAATAAGTGTTGAAGTCCCAAAAGAACGAGAATCTGTTTTCATAAAATTTAAAAGTAATAAATTAGTTGCTTATTATATTGAAAAGTATTCGGCCTCAAGTCGATCATTTAATTATATTTATCTTGAACTAATTACTTATATCTAGATATAAGCAAATAAAATAAAAATAATTAAAAAGTGTAACAACTAAAAAAAAATAAATTAAATAATATTTTGTTTTTTTTATTTATTAATATATTTTAATTAAAATTTATTTTTATTAATTAGTTTAACATTTAAAAGATTGTTAGGTCAATACTTAAACAAATAAAAATTACTTATTAAAAAATAATCTGAGTTGCATCAAATATAAAAAATAATATACAATAATACTGTTTTGTTATATTAAAAAAACTTTGTCTAAAAATAGACAAAATTAAATACCAAAAACGTTTTTTTATTTTTTATAAGACTAAAAAAACTTATTTGTCGAGTAGACCTAATCCTTGCAAGAGTTATAAATTGAGTTGTAGGGAGGGACCTATGTCACCACAAACGGAGACTAAAGCAGGTGTTGGATTTAAAGCTGGTGTTAAAGATTACAGATTAACTTATTACACTCCAGATTATCAAACTAAAGACACTGATATTTTAGCAGCATTTCGAATGACTCCTCAACCAGGAGTGCCTGCTGAAGAAGCAGGAGCTGCAGTAGCTGCAGAATCTTCTACTGGTACATGGACTACTGTTTGGACTGATGGCCTTACTAGTCTTGATCGTTATAAAGGACGATGCTATGATCTTGAAGCAGTTCCTGGAGAAGATAATCAATATATTGCTTATGTTGCTTACCCATTAGATTTATTTGAAGAAGGTTCTGTTACCAATTTATTTACTTCTATTGTTGGTAATGTTTTTGGATTTAAAGCTTTACGAGCTTTACGTCTAGAAGATTTACGTATTCCTCCAGCTTATTCCAAAACTTTCCAAGGTCCACCTCATGGTATTCAAGTTGAACGAGATAAATTAAACAAATATGGTCGTCCATTATTAGGGTGTACTATTAAACCAAAATTAGGTTTATCTGCTAAAAATTATGGTAGAGCTGTATATGAATGTCTTCGTGGTGGACTTGATTTCACAAAAGATGATGAAAACGTAAATTCTCAACCTTTTATGCGTTGGAGAGACCGTTTCTTATTTTGCGCTGAAGCTATCTATAAATCTCAAGCTGAAACAGGTGAGATTAAAGGACATTATTTAAATGCTACCGCAGGTACATGTGAAGAAATGATGAAAAGAGCAGCATTTGCTAGAGAACTAGGAATGCCTATTGTAATGCATGACTATTTAACAGGTGGTTTTACTGCAAATACTAGTTTGGCTCATTATTGCCGTGATAACGGTTTACTTCTTCATATTCACCGTGCAATGCATGCAGTTATTGACCGACAAAAAAACCATGGTATGCATTTCCGTGTATTAGCTAAAGCATTACGTTTATCAGGTGGAGATCATATTCACGCTGGTACGGTAGTAGGTAAACTTGAAGGAGAACGTCAAGTAACTTTAGGGTTTGTTGATCTACTTCGTGATGATTACATTGAAAAAGATAGAAGTCGTGGTATTTATTTCACTCAAGATTGGGTTTCTTTACCAGGTGTTTTACCTGTAGCTTCTGGCGGTATTCATGTTTGGCATATGCCAGCATTAACTGAAATTTTTGGAGATGATTCTGTATTACAGTTTGGTGGAGGAACTTTAGGTCACCCTTGGGGTAATGCACCTGGTGCAGTTGCTAATAGAGTTGCTTTAGAAGCTTGTGTACAAGCTCGTAATGAAGGACGTGATCTTGCTCGTGAAGGAAATGAAGTTATTCGTGAAGCTACTAAATGGAGTCCTGAATTGGCTGCAGCTTGTGAAGTTTGGAAAGAAATTAAATTTGAGTTTGAGACAATTGATACTGTATAATTTAAATTTTTTATTTAATTTTTCTTTTTTTCAAAATAAGTTTTGAAATTTAGTAAAAAAAAAACAAAAAAATTAGTAATAAGTAGAAAAAAATATATAAATTTTTTTTTACTTATTGCTAACTTATTACTAATTAGGTATTTTCATTTATTTTATTAATGAAAATACCTAATTAGTAAATTTTTCGAAGGTTTTGTAGCTCAGTGGATTAGAGCGTATGGTTCCGAACCATGAAGTCAAGGGTTCAAATCCCTTCTAAACCATAAAAAAAAGTTTAATATTATTGATTATTAAATAATATTAATTATATAAAGTATATATTTATCATTAATATAAAAAACTAAAAAAAAACTATTAATATGTCTTTAATGAATTGGTTTGAAGATAAACGTCGATTTGGTGGATTAATTGGAGCTTCTATTGAAAAAGCAACAAAAGAATATATTCTTAATGAAAGAAAAAAACTTAAAGTTAATACTACTAATGGACTATGGACTCGCTGTGATAATTGTGAAAATATTCTTTATGTTAGATTTTTGAAACAAAATAAATCTGTTTGTGAAGAGTGTGGATATCATTTACAAATAAGTAGTACAGAAAGAATTGAACTTTTAATTGATCGTGGAACTTGGCAGCCTATGGATGAAGATATAGTTGCTCGAGATGTTCTCAAATTTTCTGATGAAGATTCCTATAAAAATCGTGTTCTTTTTTATCAAAAAAGAACAGGTTTAACTGATGCTATTCAAACAGGTATAGGTAAATTAAATAAAAATTTAGTTGCTCTTGGAGTTATGGAGTTTCAATTTATGGGGGGAAGTATGGGTTCTGTAGTAGGTGAAAAAATAACCCGTCTTATTGAATATGCTACTGAAAAATCTATACCATTAATTATTGTATGTTCTTCTGGAGGAGCACGGATGCAAGAAGGAACATTAAGTTTAATGCAAATGGCTAAAATTTCCTCTGTTTTACAACTTCATCAAGCTAAAAAAAAATTACTCTATATAGCTATTCTTACATATCCTACAACCGGTGGAGTTACTGCTAGTTTTGGTATGTTAGGAGATATTATTATTGCTGAACCTAAAGCCTATATTGCATTTGCTGGTAAAAGAGTCATTGAACAAACATTACGTCAAAAAATACCATATGGTTTTCAAGTTGCTGAATCTTTATTCGATCACGGTCTACTTGATTTAATTGTTCCACGCAATCTTTTAAAAGGAGTTTTAGGTAAAATATTTGAGCTTTATGGTCTAGCTGCTTATAAAGAACGGAATAATTCTTTTTTTTAACTTGACATTTTTTTTTATAATAATTTTAATTAAATTTTTTTTATTCTTTTTAAATGTTATAATTTTTATATAGATGCTAAAATTTTATATATTAATATAATTATTTTATTTAAATTTTAATTAGTTTTTTTATATTTATTCGTTTTTAGTTTAATTAGTAAGTTAATTAAGTTATATTGAAAAACTTTTAAATAATTATAAAAAAATATATTAACATCTTTTTTAGAAAAACGGTATAATTTATAATTAATTTCTCTTATTTTTTTATAATTATTTTTTCTACAAATAATATTATTAAAGGTAATTCTTTTATGACAGCTTCTTACTTACCTTCGATTTTGGTTCCTTTAATAGGTCTAGTTTTTCCAGCAATTACAATGGCTTCTTTATTTATATATATTGAACAAGATGAAATAATTTAAAATTTTTACTAAATAATAAGTTTTTTTGGATGCTACTTTGTCTATTTATTAACTTTTAAATTTATTTTATTTAATAAAATTTGAATTAATAAATATATATATCTATATATATGTTTATATATACAAATATATACAAATAAAAATGATAAATTTTAATTGTAAAAAATTTATCTAAAAAAAAAAATTAATATAGTTTTTTTATTTTTATTTACATGAAGTAAAAAAACTATATTAATTTTTTTTAAACTACTAAATATTTATTTAATTTGTAAAAAAAATTTAGTTTAGCTTTTTTTGTTAGATACTAGATATATTTAATAAATTTCAGGAGATGTTACTATGAATCGTGAATCTGAATGGCTTTGGGTAGAACCTATAATAGGATCTCGAAGAATCAGTAATTTTTGTTGGGCATTTATTCTTTTATTTGGTTCACTCGGATTTTTTTTCGTTGGACTTTCCAGTTATTTTGGTAAAGATTTAATACCTTTTTTATCATCTCAACAAATTTTTTTCGTACCTCAAGGGGTTGTAATGTGTTTTTATGGTATTGCTGGATTATTTCTTAGTTTTTATTTATGGTGTACAATTTTGTGGAATGTAGGGAGTGGTTATAATAAATTTGATAAAAAAGAAAAAGTTGTTTCTTTATTTCGTTGGGGATTTCCGGGAGAAAATCGACGTATTTACATTAATTTTTTTATAAAAGATATACAAGGAATACGTATGGAAGTTCAGGAAGGTATTTATCCTCGGCGTATTCTTTATATGAAAATAAAAGGTCGGCAAGATATTCCTTTAATACGCTTTGGAGAAAAATTAACTTCGAGAGAAATAGAAGAAAAAGCCGCAGAGTTAGCTCGATTTTTACGTATATCTATAGAAGGTCTTTAAAATTGAAAAATAAAAATAAAAAAATTTAAAATAAATTTAATTTATCTAATTAATATATTTTAAATTACAAAAAAAACTTTAATATTGTTTTTTTCCATTTTATTTTAACAAATTTAAAATAGTATTTATGAAATCTTATTGCGCGCAGTTTTATTCTTGGTTATCAAAAACTCCATATCGTTCTTTGGAAAGAGCTTATAAAACAAGTAAAAAAATACAATATATAAAAAAAGACTATTTTTCTTATAAAAATCAAAAATTCTCTTCAAGGCGGTCTTGGCAAGCCATAATGTTATATCTAAATACAAATTTAAATAACTATGTATTTGTAATATACTGCAGTCTTTTAGAATATAAAGTTAGTTTATTTTTTTTAAGCGTTATACATGTTTTTGTTTTAATTATATCAAAATTTTTTAATTCTTTTTTTTCTAAAATTAGTAATTACTTTTTAGTTTTCGCTAAATTTGTACAACAATTTTTAATGTTTCCGCAATTTTATTTTTTTCCTTTTTGGAAAAAAACTTTAAATATATATTTTTTTTTCTCATCTAGAAATTTTGTAAAAAAAATTAAAAATAAATTAGACAAAATTAAAATTAACTGTAAAAAAAAAATTATTAAAATTAAAACTTCTTTTATTTTAACTAATTTAGTAAAAAATGATTTAAAAAAAATTAAACAGATGAATAAAAAATTAGCTTGGATTGAAGCTAGTTTAAATGACTTAGATACATGGAAGCACTATTATTCGTTTTCTCTTTTTTCTTTTGAAAAAAAAAATTTAGAAAACACTTTACATTTTGTAGATTTTGCAAAAATTACTACAGCAGCTTATGAATCTATAGGTCTTGTACCACGTTCAATAACTCGTACTTTATCTGGATTTCAAGCAGAGTTAACAGGACAATCAACTTCATTAGTTCTTCAAGATTTTCAAATATCTCGATATCAAGCATTGGCTTCTTTACAATATATGTTGTTTTTATTTTTTTTTCCTTGGGGATTTTCTATTTTTTCCAAAATTTGTTTTTTAGAGCCATGGCTTAAAAATTGGTGGAATACTTATCAATTTCAAATTTTTCTTAATTCTTTTCAACAAAAAATAGCATTAAAACGACTTCAAGAAATAGAAGAACTTATTTGGTTAGATAAAATAATGATAAATTCTTTACAAGAAATACAATCGCATGATCTTAATATAGAAATTCATCAAAAAACAATTCAGTTAGTCAAAGCATATAATGAAAATAGTTTAAATACTCTTTTACAGTTATTCACAGATATTATTTATTTTATTAGTTTAAGCGCTGTTTTTATTTTAGGTAAAGAAAGACTAGCTATTTTAAATTCTTGGATTCAAGAATTATTTTATAGTTTAAGTGATACAATGAAAGCTTTCTTTATTCTTCTACTAACAGATTTATGTATTGGATTTCATTCACCTCATGGTTGGGAAATAGTTATAGGCTTTTTTTTAGAGCATTTGGGATTTGCCCATAATAAACATATAATATCTTGTTTTGTTTCTACTTTTCCAGTCATTTTAGATACTGTTTTTAAATATTGGATTTTTCGGCATTTAAATCGTATATCTCCTTCTATTGTAGCAACTTATCATACAATGAATGAATAAAAAAGAATGAATAAAAAAATAAAATTTTAATTGTAAAATAATTTGTTAATTATTAAGTAGTTCTTTTACTTACTAATGTAGAGTAGAATACTTTTGATTTATAATCTTCATTATTATTATAATGAACAGAATTATAAATAAGGATTACTAGTTTAGCTAAGTATCCTATTAATGAATTTTTTGAAAAAGAATAATTGAACTATGCAAAACAAAAATAGTAGTCATTGGATAAAAAAATGTGTGATTCGATCAATTTCGATAATAATCCTCATGAAAACAATAGCTTGGCCAGCTATTTCTGAAGCATATCCAATTTTTGCACAACAGGCATATGAAGATCCTCGGGAAGCTACTGGTCGTATTGTATGTGCTAATTGTCATCTGGCTAAAAAACCTGTTGATATTGAAGTTCCTCAATCTATATTACCAGATACTGTATTTGAAGCTATTGTTAAAATTCCTTATGATATGCAAATAAAACAAGTTCTTGCTAATGGTAAAAAAGGAGCATTAAATGTAGGAGCTGTACTTATTTTACCTAAAGGATTTGAATTAGCACCTTCGGATCGTATTCCTCCAGAAATGAAAGAAAAAATAGGTAATCTTTATTTTCAACCTTATAGTTCTGATAAAAAAAACATTATTGTAATAGGTCCTGTTCCGGGTAAAAAATATAGTGAAATTGTATTTCCTATTCTTTCACCAGACCCTGCTGTTAATAAAGAAGCCAATTTTCTGAAATATCCTATATATTTAGGTGCTAATAGAGGAAGAGGACAAATTTATCCGGATGGGACTAAGAGTAATAATACTGTTTATAATGCATCAACTACAGGTAAAGTAAGTAAAGTTTTACGTAAAGAAAAAGGTGGCTATGAAATAACTATTGAAAGTTTAGATAATCGTCAAGTTGTAGATATTGTACCTTCAGGCCCAGAACTTATTATTTCAGAAGGAGAATTAATTAAAGCAGATCAGCCTTTAACAAATAATCCTAATGTGGGTGGCTTTGGTCAAGGAGATGCAGAAATAGTACTTCAGGATCAATTACGTGTTCAAGGTCTTTTATTCTTTTTTGCATCTGTTATCTTAGCACAAATATTTTTAGTACTTAAAAAGAAACAATTTGAAAAAGTTCAATTAGCAGAAATGAATTTTTAATTTTTGAATAAAAAAAATGAAAGCGTTTGATTAATAGAATTTTTTCTATTATGGATGATTATTATAATGAAATTCAATTTAAATTTTTTATGTTTATATAATATGGTAGTAATTTCTTTAGAAATTGAGTATTTTGAATATTATTATCTTTTTCCTCTCTTAAAAGAAATGTTAAATTATCATGGATATACATTAAAGTTAAATTACTTAAAAAAACTGACTCAACAAGTATTAATCAATACATCTCAATTAACTAAATGGGGGAAGGGGTTTTATAAATATTCTAAGAAAATATATTTTAACAACTTTTTTTTTATGATTATAAAAAAAATCAAAAATTAAAAATTTGTTTTCAATTAGAAACAAAAATTTATATTGAAAAAAATGTTACTAATCAAGTTTTTTTATTAATCAAAAAGAATTATTATTTGTGTAAAAAAAAAAGATTAAAAAAAAATACATATAATCAATATATATATAAAAATAAAAAATTACCAAAAAAATATTTTTTGCATTTGATTTTTAAATTAATTGTCTCTTATAAAAAATGGAAAGCTGATGAACTATACATAAAAATGGCTCATATTGCTTATTGTGAAAATTTACTAGATTTTTCAATTAAATTGTTTAAAATGGCTCGTTTTGAAAAACAAACTTCTTTTTTTTTTTATTTACATTTTCAAAGTGTAAATAAAAAAAACTTATAAGTTTTTTTTTATTTATTCTTTTTTTTATGTTAACATTTTAAATTTTTTTTATTACAAAAAAAATAAGAATAGTAGAAAAAGTAAGTTACTGCTTATTAAATTGAAAAGATATTATAAAATTTTATGAAATAAAATTTTATGATATCTTTTCAATTTTTCTTAATATTTAAATAATAAAATTAATAAAATACTTAAAAAAATTTGTTTAATTAAATACTTTTTTTTTCAATTATCGTTTAGAGTTTTTTTCTTTATCAATAATTTATATATATATATTAAAAAATATTAAAAAAATTTATTATTATAAAGATGAACCTAATCCAGAGTACGAGCCATAAAAAAAGATACCTACTAAGCCAATTACAAGAGTACCAGCTACAGTACCTATTAACCATAAAGGAATTCTTCCAGTGGTATTTGCCATTTTATCTTATACTCCCTTTTTAATGTCATTTTTACTTAGAACTTAAAAAAAAACAGTTATAAATATTATAATTTTAAATTTATTCCAAATAAGGCAAGAAATTTCTGTTGTAATTAATTAAAGAAATAATTAGAAAATAAAACAGCTAATACAAAAATCAATAATAAACCCCAATAGAGGCTAGTACGATTTAATTCTACACTTTGTTTGTTTGGGTTTGGTTGTGTCATATCTTTACATTTTAAATAAATTTTGTTATTCAAATCTATCGTTGAATAAATTGCATTGCTGAAATTGCTCCTAGAAAAAAAACTGTAGGTACAGCTAATCCGTGAACGGCCAACCATCTAACTGTAAAAATCGGATAAGTTCTATCTATAGTCATTGATACCTCCTAAAAAGATCTAGTAAATTCATCAACTTGTTCTAGTGAATTAAAACGACCAGTAATTAAAGGAACTTCTTGGCGGCTTTCTGTAAAATATTCATTTGGTCGAGGACTTCCAAAAACATCATAAGCCAAACCTGTACTAACAAATAGCCAACCTGCAATAAACAAAGATGGTATAGTTATGCTGTGTATTACCCAATATCGAATACTGGTAACAATATCAGCAAAAGGGCGTTCTCCTGTATTTCCAGACATGCTTAGCTCCATATATATTTTGTAAAGGCTAGAAAAAAGTTCCATAAAAAAGAAAATATAGAAAATTTTTTAAAATATAGTAAAAAAAAATGTAGTAATTTTTTTTTTTTAGCCTAATTAGATTATCATTGTTATACCAAAGGTATTTTTGAAGCAGACTAAATCAGTATATCTAGGGTTGTTTTAACGCAGCAAGACAAGTTGTAAAAAAATTTCAATTTTTTAATCAAATTTATTAATTTGTTATGTAAAATAGAACATTTTTTTACAATATTATACTAATTTTTACAAAATTATACTAATTCAAATTGGTAAAGTTTTGCAAATTAAATTAAAATAAAGTTAATTATTATAAATAGAAAATATTTTTAATAAAAATTAATATATTTGTATAATAAATAAAAAACAAATTATTTTTTATTAATTATATATAAGTATATTTAATATTTTTGTTTAACAAAATAAGTAATTAATAAGTACACTAATACAGATAAAAAAAAAAGAATTTAATTAAATTTTTAGAAAAAATTGAAATTACTTTAAATAAAATAGTGGCAAAATTTGTTAAATCTGCTACTATAAAAAAAGCATTGAACAAAATAAAATCAATGTTATATTTTATATTACTAAAAATATTTTTAATTAATAAAATTTTAGTTAATAAAAAATTTAGGTAATTGTTTTGTAAACGATGTATACTAAATTTGTTGTATTATCATTAGGATTTTTCTCATGCTTACTATAATCAGTTATTTTCTATTTTTGTTTGCCTCTTTATTTTTAGCTTTAGGTTTATTTATTGGTTTAAATAAAATACAACTTATTTAAAAAAACTATAAAAAAGATAACTTTTAAGGTCGGATCAATTTCATTGTATTTCTCGAATAAATTTTGAGATTAATGATAAGTTTAGTTAGTTTCTAACTTAAATATTATTTTAGTTAAACAAAAAATGGTTGAAGCATTATTGTCTGGAATTGTACTCGGATTAATTCCAATAACTTTAGCTGGATTATTTGTAACTGCTTACTTACAATATCGACGTGGTGATCAATTAGATCTTTAATTAATTCAAATTTAATTTCAAAAAAATTAACAATCACGCTCTGTAGGATTTGAACCTACGACATCAGGTTTTGGAGACCTGCGTTCTACCGAGCTAAACTAAGAGCGCTTATTTCAAATAAAACTTTTTTTTTATAATAACAAACAATAACTTATTTTAAAATTACTAATTTATTTAAAAATAAAAAAATTTAATTTTATATATTTTTGGGTAGGGATGACAGGATTCGAACCTGCGACATTTTGTACCCAAAACAAACGCGCTACCAAACTGCGCTACATCCCTCCCATTATTAAGTATTACTTTATGTTTATCTTGATTGTATCTTATTTATTAAGTTTTTCCTATATTTTATTATTATTATTAATTTATTCATTATTTCCTTTAATAAATTTTAAATAAAATTATTACTTTATTTGGAGATACATAAAAAGTACAAATAAAAAAAAAGTATATATATAAATAAAAAAATTATCATTTTAAATAAATTTAATTAAATAAAATAATATAAAGTAAAATTTTAAGTTATTTGTTTTTTTAATAAATAAAATTTATTATTTTATTATGATTATAAGAAATACAACAAACTTTACTAATTTATTATAAATATATTATAAGGAGACCTAACAATGCAAGATGTAAAAACGTATCTTTCTACAGCACCCGTATTAGCTACTTTATGGTTTGGATTTTTAGCTGGTTTATTAATAGAAATTAATCGTTTTTTTCCAGATGCTTTAGTTCTTCCTTTTTTCTAAATAAAATATACTTTTATATAAAATATAAAAACCTAAAAAATTTATATTATAAATAATAATAATTTTTTAGTTTTTTAATATTATTATAATTCGCTAAAAAATTTAAATTTAATTGCTAAATTTTTTAAACACATTTTATAAAATTTAAAGATTCAATATTCAAGATAAATAGTATTATGGCTAAAAATAAAGATGTAAGAGTAACAATTACTTTGGAATGTATTAATTGTGCTCAAAATAATGAAAAAAAAAAATTAGGTGTTTCTAGATACACTACTCAAAAAAACCGTCGTAATACGCCTATTCGATTAGAATTGAAAAAATTTTGTTATTATTGTAATAAGCATACTATTCACAAAGAAATAAAAAAATAAATAGTTTTTATGAAACAAGTTATAAATAAATCTAAGCGATCTTCTCGTAGACGCTTACCACCAATTAGAACAGGCGAAATTATTGATTACAAAAATATAAATTTACTTCGTAGATTTATTAGTGAACAAGGAAAAATTTTATCTAGACGAATGAACAGATTAACTTCAAAACAGCAGCGTTTAATGACTATTGCTATTAAAAGAGCTCGAGTTTTAGCTTTATTACCTTTTTTAAATAATGAAAATTAATTTTATTTTTTGATATATTGTTGCTAATAATTTTATTTATTTATTTACTAACTTCCCTGGAATCTGATTGCTCCAGGGAAGTATTTTTATTTAATTTTTAATGCTTTTTTTCATTTTTTTCTTACTCATTAACTTTTTTTAATATTGTTAAAAAACAACTGTAATCTAGTAAAGCTATTTGCGCAAGTACTTTACGATTCAAAAGTACTTGATTTTGATATAAATTTTGAATTAATTTGTTATAAGAAATTTTATTATTTCGGGCCGCTGCATTAATCCGAGTAATCCATAACCGACGAAGATCTCTTTTTCGTCTATTTCTATCTCTATAAGAAGAAGCTAAAGCTCGCATTCCTTGCTGATTGGCTGTTCGAAATAATTTTGAATGAGCTCCTTGAAATCCCGCTGTAAGTGTAAAAATATTTTTTCGTCGTTTTCGAGCTATATATCCACGTTTAACTCTAGTCATTGATGTCTACTCTCATAAATTACTGATTGATTTAAATTAAGTAATAAAAAAATAATCGTTTTTATTATTTTTTTTTTATTAATTCATAAAAAAGTTAAATAAAAATAAGAAACTTAAATTTATTTATTATATTTTTAAATTTTTTTTTTAAAATAACAAAATAAAAACGAAATATATATATTTTTTATTTTATTTGATTATCATTACTTTTTTAATCATTAAAAAAGAATATATATTTATATATATTTTTTATATACATAAAATTATTTTTTATGTTTGATCAGAAAAAACTGACTTTTCTAATGTAGAAAGTAAAAAGTCTAATGGCTTTTGCTACTTTAACCTTCCTAACCATTACGTTAAAAATTTTCTTATTTCCAAAAGAATAGGACCTTGAAATAAGAAAATAATGGATTCCATTGTTTCTATGACTTTTTCTTCAACGGTGAGGTCTTTCCTATATACCGAAGCTTTTTAAAATTAAAAATGTTATTTGTAATTTATATAATTTTCAAATTTAGCTTTATTTGATTGACTAAATAAAAAAAATATTGAAATCAACTTTTTTATCTAGTAACGATATGTTATTTTGATAATTTGCTGGGCAGCTGACCTTATTAATCTGTTTTTGCAATCATACAATCATTTTATAATAAAATTTATGAGTGTATTCTTTTTTTTCGCTTAATACATTTGAATAAATTTGTAATTAAATCAATAGTATTGAAAATTTGCTTTTTTATTTTACATTAAAATAATTGGATTTGCACCAATAAAAGCCATAAATTTCATTTATTTTTTAAATAAATGATAGATTATTTGTTAAAATAAAAAAGGTTCTTCCGCTATACTAAACTTTTTTTATTTTTTAAACTTTTATAATCATAACAAGTCGCACATACACTCTAGTACAAACTCCTCGTCGTTGAGGACATCCGCGAAGGGCTGGAGATTTTGTTCTATTTTCTATTGGTTGTCTTCGATTTCTAATTAATTGTTGAATAGTAGGCATTTTAATTTATATGCAGAATTTGTTGGTTTAAATTAATTTTAACCATAAAAAATAGAATGTAAAAATTTTTAATTTATTTAAATTTATATTTTATATATCAAACAGAATGTAAATTTAGTTTTAAATAAAAAAAGTTATTCAAAAATTTAACTATTATTTTCTATAGCAACAAGATCTACAATGCCATAAATTTTTGCTTCTTTTGCTGACATAAAAACATCTCTTTCCATATCTTCAGAAATAACCCATAAAGGTTTACCTATTCTTTGTACATAAACTCGAGTAATATAATCACGAAGTTTTAATACTTCTTCCGCTTCCATCATACATTCACCTGCTTGTCCATCATAATAAGAACTAGCAGGTTGGTGAATCATTACCCTAATTATAAAATGTGATATAAAAAATTTTATAAACTGTACAAACATTTTTTTATTGTATACAGCTTTAAAAATAAATTAAGAAAATAGGTTAAAAAAAAATTAAATTTATTTCAATTAATGTAATTAAGTATTTTAAAATTTATATACCATATTTTTTTTGTTAAATACTATTATGGTTCTGTTGTTTTATATTTTTTTCATAAAACAATGCCAAAGTTTTTTTTTTAATCTGGTTAAAATTTAATTTAACTAAAATTTTAAATTTTTATTTTTTTATTTTCGATAGTAAAGAAAATAGTATTTATAACACTGGAATAAATAAAAAATTTAATTAATTATCTTAATATTAAAAATCTTTTTAAGATAGTTTTATCAAGCTTTTTATGTCATGCTATTGTTACCTTTTACAAGGCGTATACATTTTTTTACTAATTAAAAAAAAAGCAAATATTGGCGCAAAGCGTGAGGTAAAGCTATACGTTTAGTAATTTCGCCTCCAGTTAAAATGAATGATCCCATAGAAGCTGCTAATCCCATACAAATTGTGTGAACATCTGGAACTACAAATTGCATAGCATCATAAACGGATATTCCAGCTAAAACAGCTCCGCCAGGAGAATTAATATATAAATACATATCTTTACTTTCATCTTCTCCATTTAAATACATCATAATTCCAATCAATTGATTTGCAATTTCGTCGTCTACATGTTGACCTAAAAAAAGTAATCTTTCCCGATAAAGTCGATTGTTATAATAAAATTTAACAAGTTATTTTTTTTTATATAACTGTATTAGCGTTTTTATTTGCTCAATACAGCTCAAGCAGTTAAAAAAAATATTATTAGTTTTTTTTTAGATTTTTTTATAGCAATCTATTTTTTTTTTATAAATATTTTTAAATTATTATCATAACTTTGTTTAATAGTCTAAGTTCGTTTTTTATATAGTCAATAAACAACATATTAAACAGTTCATTTTTTAATATATTTATTAAATAATTTGTTTTTTTATTTGAAATAATTTTATATTTTGTATCTTTTTTTTACAAACGGTTTTTAGTAATATCTTTAGGTTTATTATCTACTTCGATAAAATTTAGTTAAGTCTTATTTACGTACAAAAACAAGTTTATTGTTACTTTTTTTTATTTTTCAGCAATTTTCAAAATGTAATTTTCAATTATTAAATTTAACTAAATTTTGATTTTTAAATCTTTAATGAAGTTTAAAGTTTTATTTTTTGGTTGACTAACCATAGAAAAGATAACTAAGTCTTTTTACTTAATAATTTTTATTAAAAATATTATGTCATGCTATTAAAGCTTTAATAATTTATTAAGTTTAAAATGAAATAAAAACATCTAGAGTAACTAAATAAAAGATGATGGATAATTTCCATATAACCAATATGTTTAATAAACGCACTATACGTCGATCCAAACAGCATCTTCTTCTCCTGGAAGCCTAAAAGGCACTTTTGGAACACCAATGGGCATTTTTTTATTCAAAATAAATATATAATAGCACTTGAGATGAAAATAGAAAAAAAAAGTAGCTAATAAATAAAAAATTAGTTTATAATGTTATTAAGAAGATTACATTATATTTTTTAATAATACTACTATTATTATATATAATTTTCTATATATATTATATAGAATTTGTAAAAAAAAAATTTATTAAAATTTAGAACTATTTTTACTAATTTAAAATTTTTTATTATAATCTAGTCATTAATTAATGCAAAAAAGCTACATAGTCTCTAATTCTCTTTGAGAAAGGGGTATTTCCATGGGTTTGCCTTGGTATCGTGTTCATACTGTTGTACTAAATGATCCCGGTCGTTTAATTGCTGTACATTTAATGCATACTGCTTTAGTTTCTGGCTGGGCTGGTTCTATGGCTTTATATGAATTAGCTGTTTTTGATCCGTCCGATCCTATTTTGGATCCAATGTGGAGACAAGGTATGTTTGTTATACCTTTTATGACTCGTTTAGGTATCACAAAATCTTGGGGGGGTTGGAGTATTACCGGAGAAACTGTTAATAATGCAGGTATTTGGAGTTATGAAGGTGTAGCTGCAGTACACATTGTATTATCAGGATTATTATTTTTAGCAGCAATCTGGCATTGGGTATTTTGGGATTTAGAGTTATTTCGTGATGAACGTACAGGAAAACCTTCTTTGGATTTGCCTAAAATTTTTGGGATTCATTTATTTTTATCAGGAGTTCTTTGCTTTGCCTTTGGAGCGTTTCATGTAACAGGTTTATTTGGTCCTGGTATATGGGTATCTGATCCTTATGGATTAACTGGAAAAGTGCAACCTGTAGTTCCAGCTTGGGGGGCTGAAGGATTTGATCCTTTTGTTCCAGGAGGAATAGCTTCTCATCACATTGCAGCAGGTATTTTGGGTATATTAGCAGGTTTATTTCATCTTAGTGTTCGTCCTCCTCAACGATTATATAAAGGTTTACGTATGGGGAATGTTGAAACTGTTTTATCTAGTAGTATTGCCGCTGTATTTTTTGCTGCTTTTGTTGTTGCTGGGACTATGTGGTACGGTTCTGCTGCAACTCCGGTAGAATTATTTGGTCCTACTCGCTATCAGTGGGATCAAGGTTTTTTTCAACAAGAAATAGATCGAAGAATTCGTGCTAGTAAAAATGAAAATCTTAATTTATCCGAAGCTTGGTCTAAAATTCCAGAAAAATTAGCTTTTTATGATTATATTGGTAATAATCCAGCTAAAGGTGGATTATTTAGAGCAGGTGCAATGGATAATGGAGATGGAATAGCTGTTGGATGGTTAGGCCATGCTGTTTTTAAAGATAAAGAAGGACATGAACTTTTTGTTCGACGTATGCCTACTTTTTTTGAAACTTTTCCAGTAGTTTTGGTAGATGAAGAAGGAATTGTTAGAGCTGATGTTCCATTTAGAAGAGCTGAATCTAAATATAGTGTTGAACAAGTTGGTGTAACTGTCGAATTTTATGGTGGTGAACTTAACGGAGTAAGTTTTAGTGATCCAGCTACCGTAAAAAAATATGCTCGACGTGCTCAATTAGGTGAAATTTTTGAATTTGATCGTGCTACTTTAAAATCAGATGGTGTTTTTCGTAGTAGTCCGCGAGGTTGGTTTACTTTTGGTCATGCTACATTTGCTCTTCTTTTCTTTTTTGGTCATATTTGGCATGGTGCTAGAACCTTATTTAGAGATGTTTTTGCTGGTATTGATCCAGATCTAGATGCACAACTAGAATTTGGAGCATTTCAAAAACTAGGAGACTCTACTACTAAAAAACAAACAGTTTAAATTAATTTAATAAGTTTTTTCTATCTTTTTTAGTAAAAAAATAAATTGAATTTAACAAAAAAATAACATATTGATTATTTTTTTTTTTTCAAACTTTTTAAAGAAAATCTATTTTCAATTAGTACGAAAGCTATCTCTATACTTCTCACTTATAATAAAATCTATGGAAGCATTGGTTTATACATTTTTATTGGTTGGTACTTTAGGAATAATTTTTTTTGCTATTTTTTTTCGTGAAACACCTAAAATTCAAACTAAAGAAAAAAAATAAAATTTTTTAAGTTTATTTTATTTTTTTAACAAAAGTAAAAAATTGTGTACCTTCCCTAAAATAAAGGGAAGGTCTTTAATAATTAACTTAATCTTCATGCTCTTCAAAAGGATCTCTAAGATCTTTAGAAGGTTGTCCAAAAGCTGTATAAAGAGAATAACCAGTAAAACTCACAAGTGAACATGAAATAAATATAGCGACTAATGTTGCAGTTTCCATTTTTAAGTAATTCCAAAAGAATGGTTTAGTTTTAATTAATATAATAGTACACAAAGTTAATAAATCTCAACTAATGCAATAAAATTTTATGGCTACACAAATTATTGATGATACTCCTAAAACAAAAGGAAAACGAAGTGGTTTAGGAGATATATTAAAACCACTTAATTCAGAATATGGGAAAGTTGCTCCTGGATGGGGCACAACACCTTTAATGGGCATTGCAATGGCATTATTTGCAGTTTTTTTAGTTATTATTCTTGAACTTTATAATTCTTCAGTATTATTAGATGGAGTTCCTGTAAGTTGGTAGTAACTTAAAAAGGTTCAATAAAAAATTTTAAAATTTTTTATTGAACCTTTTTAAGTTATTATTTATTTAAAATTTGTTTCATATATTTAAGGTAGTTTAATCGTGTAATCAATTAATTAAAGGGTTTATGGATTATGGGTGTGCGCCTTGTTTAGATAAATGAAATTTAAAAATACAAAATAATTTGTTAGTCTTAAAAAAAAAACTATTAAATTTTATTAAGTGTTATAAATTAAGTTAAAAGTTAAACATTTAAAGCATAAATTTTAGTAAAAATATTAGTAAATATTTTTTTTTTAATTTAAACTTTGTTTAATTTTTTTAAATTTATTATTTAAATTTCTTTACTCAAAATTTTTATTTAATTAAAATTTAAATGATTATAAAAATGTATTTACTTATTATACTTTTTTTGTATTCATCGGAATATAGTAAAAATCTAAAGTTTAATTATCTTTGTTAAATTTCAGACAAGAAAATTTTTATTGAATTGTTATTAATTATACTAATTAATTAAAAAACAAATTTTAAAATAAAAGATAACTCAAAAAAGCAGTTAATATAAACAAAGCAAACTTGAGATAAAATAATAAAAAAATACATATATATATGTATATATAAAAATAAAATATATATATAAAAATATACATTTTTTTATATTTAAGCCGTACGAAAAAATATATCATTTACGGTTTTTAGAGAAGAAATACATAAAAGTTTATCTATCCCAATAGAGTATATGATTGGTTTGAAGAACGTCTTGAAATTCAAGCAATTGCAGATGATATTACTAGTAAATATGTACCCCCTCATGTCAATATATTTTATTGTTTAGGAGGTATAACATTAACTTGTTTTTTAGTGCAGGTAGCAACTGGATTTGCTATGACTTTTTATTATCGTCCAACAGTTACTGAAGCTTTTGCGTCTGTTCAATATATTATGACTGAAGTTAATTTCGGTTGGTTAATTCGATCAGTTCACCGATGGTCGGCGAGTATGATGGTTTTAATGATGATTTTACATATATTTCGTGTTTATTTAACAGGAGGTTTTAAAAAACCTCGTGAATTAACTTGGGTTACTGGTGTTATTTTAGCAGTATTAACAGTTTCATTTGGTGTAACTGGGTATTCTTTACCTTGGGATCAAATTGGTTATTGGGCAGTTAAAATAGTAACAGGTGTTCCTGATGCTATTCCTGTTGTAGGATCAACTATAGTAGAATTATTGCGTGGGAGTGTTAGTGTAGGTCAATCTACATTAACTCGTTTTTATAGTTTACATACTTTTGTACTACCGCTTTTAACTGCAGTTTTTATGTTAATGCATTTTTTAATGATTCGCAAACAAGGTATTTCAGGTCCTTTATAAATTATTAGAATGTAATTTTAATAAATTTATATAATGTAGTTATTTTTTTAATGGAAAAAATAACTACAAATTAAAATTATTTATTGCCATTAGTTTTTTAGTACTTTATGTTTTAAAAAAAAACTTATGGATTTTCTGTATTTTATTTAAAAGTTTTATTTAAATAAAATATATATTTATTTTTTGAGACAAATTTAATTATGGGAGTGTGTGACTTGAATTAATTGTTAAACTTTGTAGTTTTTTTAATCTGCTACATTATAAAAATAAAATGTACTGTTATCCCAACTTATTTTATAAAAAAGTAGAAAAATAAAAAGCTTGGGTAAAATTTTTAAATAAAATTTTTTCTATGATTTAATAAATGAAAAAAGGCTTCATAAAATTCAATAAAAAAAGTAAGTATATAAATTACATTTGTATATTTATTAATATTATATGATAAAAAAACTACATTCATTTCTTTTGAGTTTTTTAATATAAAAAATCATAGAAGTAAAAAAAAAATCTAATGAAAAAAAAAGTGAATATATTAACAAGTTAATTTTAAGTAAGTATATAATTTAAAAAGTTTTAAAAAATAAAACTTATGAAAAAAAAGACAATCCAAAAACCATATTTATAATAATATTAGTTGTTATTAAAAATAAAAAACGTATACTTGGATTTTGAATTCTTTTTAATGAAATAAACTTATTTAATATACTTATTTTGTATATATTAAATAATTGTTAAATAAGTTTTTAATTTAAATAAAAATAGTTTGAGTTGGATGAATAAAAAATTCAGGTCCAATTCTGTAGGGGGAATTAAATAACCTATCTTAATAACAAAAAAACCTGATTTAAGTGACCCTATATTACGTGCTAAATTAGCTAAAGGTATGGGACATAATTATTACGGAGAACCTGCTTGGCCTAATGATCTTTTATATATTTTTCCAGTAGTTATTTTAGGTACTATTGCTTGTAATGTAGGTTTAGCTGTTTTAGAACCCTCTATGATTGGTGAGCCAGCAAATCCTTTTGCAACTCCATTGGAAATATTACCTGAATGGTATTTCTTTCCTGTTTTTCAAATACTTCGTACAGTTCCCAACAAATTGTTAGGTGTTCTTTTAATGGCTGCAGTACCTGCAGGATTATTAACAGTACCTTTTTTAGAAAATGTAAATAAATTTCAAAATCCTTTTCGTCGTCCAGTAGCAACAACAGTTTTTTTAATTGGTACTGCAATATCTCTTTGGTTAGGTATTGGAGCAGCTTTACCCATTGATAAATCATTAACTTTAGGTCTTTTTTAAAATAGTAAAATATTAATTTATTTGTTATTAATTATTTAATATTTTTACAAAAAAAAAAAATAGTTAATTTAACTAATTAAAAAATTAAAAATTTTTTAATTAGTTAAATTAACTATTTTTTTTTTTTTTATACACGTCGTTTTTTTGGAGGTCTACATCCATTATGTGGCATAGGAGTTACATCACGAACAAAATTTAAAATAATACCACTTCTACGAATAGTTCGTAAAGCTGTATCTCGTCCTGGGCCAGGACCACTAATCATAACTTCTGCCTGTTTCATACCTTGATCAATCAAAACTCGAATAGCATTTTCTGCGGCAGTTTGAGCTGCAAAAGGTGTACTTTTTTTTGTACCTTTGAAACCACAAGCACCTGCGGAAGACCAAGAAACAGCTTGTCCGCGTATATCCGTTACAGTAACAATTGTATTGTTAAAACTTGCTTGAATATGAATAACTCCTTTAGGTATTCTACGTTTACCTTTACGTAAACTAATTTTTTTTACTAATTTTGGCATAATTATTATTGTTTATTTATTTCAAAAAGTTATTGTATTTTAATATTTTTATATACTTATTTTAACTAAAAGTCTATATAAAAAAGATTTACATATATTTTTTATAATTTTATTAAAAGCTTATAATTATCCTTGTCTTTGTTTATGTTTTGGATTAGAACAAACTACCATAATTCTTTTTCGTCTACGAATTAATCGACAATTATCACAAATTTTTTTAACAGAAGCACGAACTTTCATTTTTATATTCCTATTACTATGTTATTTATAATATAAAAAAAGATTTTATATTAAATTTTTTAATTTATTACAATTTTGACATTTTTAATTTAAAAAAAAAAATTAACTATTTTGCGATTTAGCACGAAGACGATAAGTTATACGTCCTTTAGTTAGATCATAAGGACTTAATTCTATTTTAACGCGGTCTCCTGGTAATATTCTAATATAATTTCGTCTTATTTTTCCTGAAATATGAGTTAAAACTTCACACCCATTGTCTAAACAAACTCGAAACATTGCATTAGGAAGTGATTCTGTGACTATACCTTCCATATCAATCAAATTTTGTTTCTTCATTAAAGGGAAAATTTCCTTTTTTAATTTAACTAACGTTTAAAAATATAGTACTAGCTAGCTTTTTTTATTTACAAAGATTTTCCTATACAAAAGATTTAAATAAAATGTAAATAAATTACCATACATAACATAAAATTTCTCCTCCAATTTGTTTTTCTCGTGCTTCTCGATCTGTCATGATTCCTTGAGACGTTGAAAGAATAACGATTCCCATTCCACCTAAAACTTTTGGAATTTCTTTATGATTAGAATACATTCTTAAACCGGGTTTACTAATACGTCGTAAAGTTGTTATATAAGGTTTTTTTTTTCTTCCTTGGTATTTCAAAGTAAAAATTAAAAAATAATTTTTATTTTCTTGATGTTCTCGAAAATTTTCTATAAAGCCTTCTTGTAATAAAATCTTTCCAATATTTCGAGTAATATTAGTGGCGGATACTTCAACTGTTTTTGTTTTTTCCAAATTTGCGTTTCTTATAGATGTAATCATATTAGCAATAGTATCGTTACTCATGAAAACTCCTTTTTACTATTAATATAAATAAGCTTTTTTAATTTTATTAAAAATTTTTAATACAAAAAAGTAATTTTAGTTTTTTTAAATTCTTTTTTTAATTTTAAAATAAAAATAATTAAAACATTAAATATAAAAAAATATATAAAAATAATATTAATTTATTTTGAATAATAATATTAATATTAAATTTTTTTTTATTTAAAAATTAATATTTAATATACAAATAAATATATTTAAAATTTTATTAATTTCAATTAATAAAAAACAAAAATAAAAATTAGAAATTTTTATCTTTGTTTTTTTATAATACCTCAGGAGCTAATGAAACTATTTTAGTAAAATTAAATTCTCTTAATTCTCGTGCAACAGGCCCAAAAACACGTGTTCCTTTAGGGTTTCCTTCTTGATTAATAACAACGGCAGCATTATCATCAAATTGTATAATAGTTCCATTTTTGCGTCTCAGTTCTTTACAAGTTCGTACAACTACTGCTCGAACTATTTCTGATTTTTTTAATGGCATATTTGGTACTACTTCTTTAACTACGGCGATGATTATATCACCAATATGTGCGTATTTACGATTACTTGCGTTTAAAATTTGTATACACATTAATTTTCGTGCTCCACTGTTATCGGCTACATTTAAATAAGTTTGAGGTTGAATCATTTATTTTTTTAACCCCCTTTAAAATAAAAAAAAGGGGGGAGAGAAAAAGAATTACAAAATAAAATATTACTAATTTTAATTATTTGTATAATTATTGTTTTTTTTTTAGATAACATTGTAGTTATTTTTAATTTTCTTTATTAATTTTTTTTACAAGTGTAGTAGTAATAAATTGAGTACGTATAGGCATTTTGTATGCTGCGATTCTCATAGCTGCTTTAGCAATAGTTTCTGGTATTCCATTTATTTCATAAAGTATTCTACCTGGTTTAACAACAGATACCCAATATTCTGGTGATCCCTTTCCTGAACCCATACGTGTTTCTGCAGGTCGCATAGTAATAGATTTATCTGGAAATATACGTATCCATAATTTTCCACCACGACGTGCATAACGCGTAATTGCTCGTCGTCCTGCTTCTATTTGTCTAGAAGTAATCCAAGCTGGCTCAAGGGCTTGAAGGGCAAACTTACCAAAACAAATAGAATTACCTCGAGTAGATATTCCTTTCATTCGTCCTCGGTGTTGTTTACGAAATTTTGTTCTTTTAGGGTTATAGTCGATTTTTTATCTCTATTTCAAAATCGGATATGAAGGTTTTCTTTCATCCGGCTTTTCATGAAAAATATTATTGTAAATTTTCTTTTTTTAATATTTGTTTTTAGTACATAAATTTTATTAAGTTAGTAAAAAAATAATAATAAAAAGTACAATCTAAAATTTTTTATTAAAGTTTCACGGGCGAATATTAACTCATTTAGTTTTAATTAATAATAATTAAGTATTACTTTTTTTTGTAATTTTTTTAAATTTGGTTTTTTTCGCCATCCTATCTAATAATTAAATATAATTTAGTAACTATTTTGTTTAATTATAGATCATGTCGTTTTCATTACTTTCAAATAGGCGTTTAGGTTTTTTTTTCACAGTGGAGTTTTTTCTTTTATTTCATCAAATTTATTAGTCTTTTTTGATGCAAAACTTTTTATTAACTATTATTAAAATGAAGTTTTTTTAATTTTTTATTACACTGTTTTTTTTATTTCAATTTAACCATACAAATTTAATAATAATGTTTTATTTTTTTTATTATAAAATATTTTTTGCTTCATAAATATTTTTTATGAAAAAAAAAATTTAAATGAAATTTAATAATTCATTCATTGAGTTAGTTCAATAAAAAGCAAAGAATTAATTTCCAGTTTATATTGGAATTTATTGAGTTTTTTTTGCTGATTAAAAAAAACATCAATTTTAACGACTCACACACTAAGCATAGCAAATTTTTTGAAATTTAATAAAATTATAAATATAAATAAATTTTTAAAATAATAAAAAAAATTTAATATTAAGATAAAAAAAATTAAAAAACATTATCTTTCATCTTGAAATATCCAAATTTTTATTCCTAATACTCCATAAATAGTTTGTGCTGGATAATAACAATAATCGATTTTAGCTCGAAGAGTTTGCAAAGGAACTCTTCCTTCTCTAGCCCATTCTACACGAGCAATTTCAGCTCCATTAAGACGTCCTGCAATTTGTATTTTAATACCTTTTATATTGGTTTTTTTTGCTAATTCAATAGCTTTTTTCATAGTTCTTCTAAAAGCAACTCGACTTTCTAATTGTAAAGCAATATACTCCGCAAGAATATGAGGTTCTCCGTATGGCTTTATTATTTCTGTTAAAGTCATACGAAGTTTTTGATCTCCGGGAGTTAAAATACTTTGTACATCTTTTTTTAATTGTTCAATACCACGACCACGATTTTCTATTAATAATGCAGGAAATCCGGTTTGTATTTCAACTTGAATCAAATCTGTTTTTCTTTTTATTTCAATACGTGCAATTCCTCCATAATTTGAAGAATTTCTTATATTTTTGTATATATAACTTTCAATACAAGAACGTATTTTTTGATCTTCTTGCAAAAGTTTAGAGTAATTTTTTGGTTTTGCAAACCAATAAGAATGATGGTTTTGATTCACACCAAGACGAAAACCAAGTGGATTAATTTTTTGTCCCATTCTTTTTTTCCTTTCTAAATGATATTAGTTTCTAAATGATGTTAGCATTACTTTTTTTTACTGATTTTTAGTTTTTACAATAATAGTTATATGACAAGTAGGTTTTTGAATAGGATATCCTCGTCCTTGAGCTCTTGGTTGAAATCTTTTTAAAACAACTCCTTTGTTTACTTGTGCTTCACTTATAATTAAATCAGCTTTATTAATTTTTAAATTATTACTTGCGTTTGCTGCTGCCGAAGAAATTAATTGTAATATAGGATAACATGCTCGATAAGGCATAAACTCTAATATCATAAGTGCTTGTTCATATGAAAGACCTCGAATTTGATTAATTACTCTTCGAGCTTTATAAGAAGACATACGTATATGTTTGGCTAAAGCTTTGGCTTCTAAATTTTCTTTGTCATGTTTCATTGAGTCTTACCTCCTAATTAACGACGAGATTTTTTATCACTTTTTGCATGTCCTCGAAAATTTCGTGTAGGTGCAAATTCTCCTAATTTATGACCTATCATACGATCTGTTATATAAATAGGTAAATGTTCTTGTCCATTATGAACAGCAATAGTATGTCCAATCATTGTGGGTACAATAGTAGATGCGCGAGACCAAGTAACTATAATTTTTCTCTCTTTTTTTAAATTAAGATTTTCAATTTTTTTTAGTAAATGGTCAGCTACAAAAGGGCCTTTTTTTAGTGAACGTGTCATTACCAACTACCTTTTGTTTTTATGTATATATATTTATTTTTTTTTCAAATTTACTTATCCATTTTTACGTCGACGTAAAATTAAAGGATTACTATACTTTTTAATTTTTCGAGTTCTTGTTCCAAGTGCAGTATGACCCCATGGCGTTAATGGTTTTTTTCTTCCAATAGGAGCTCGTCCTTCACCGCCTCCATGAGGGTGATCTATAGGATTCATAACAACGCCTCTTACTCGAGGACGTTTTCCTAACCATCGTTTTGATCCGGCTTTACCCAGACTTTTATTACTATTATCAGCATTTCCAATTTGTCCAATTGTAGCTAAAGAATTTTGAGATACTAAACGAACTTCGCCAGAAGGTAATCGTAAAGTAGCTAATTTACCTTCTTTTGCAATAAGTTTGGCTACAGTTCCAGCAGTTCTTACTAATTGTCCACCTTTTCCAGGTGTTATTTCTATATTGTGTATAGCAGTGCCTAAAGGCATATTGGTTGAAGTAGACCTTTTTTTTTTTTTTATACCAAAATAGAGTCTCTTCCCAAACTGTACAAGCCTTTCTCAAGGCATACAGCTTTCTAGATGTATATTTTTTTACATAATTCGTAATAATTTTAATTATAATTATTTTTTTTAATTATATACATCCTAGTTTTTTCATCATCTAACGTACTTTTTTTTTATAACGTTAAACTGAATGACTTTATAAATTTACGTTAACATTTTTTGTTTAATTAATAACTTAGGAGGCTCTTTTTTTGTTAATAAAAATCACTTTACAGTTTCAAAATTGCCTTTGACCATCAATTTGAATGTGATTAACTTATTTTTTTTTATTAAATAAAAAAAAATAAGTGTTGCCAGTATTTTATTACATGCTTAAGTTAAAATAAAAATTTCTCCATATTATAATATCTTTAAATTTTTTATTTTCATATTAAAATACTTTAGTAAAAAATTATAACACAGGCTATTGTTCCTTTTTAGTTTCCTTTTAAGGTTATTGTAGTAACTTTTTGTTGTTAGTACTTAATTAGTGCTAGATTTATAGATTTTACTGCAAATCTACTTGGTTTTTTCCAATTACGTAAAAAAATAATTCAAACCGCACTCAAAGGTAAGGCATTTCCTATTAAAATAGGAGCTTCATTATTAGAAATAATTGTATCTCCAATTTTTATTCCGCGAGGATGTAAAATGTACTTTTTTTCTCCATCTTCATAATTTACTAAGCATATATTTGCAGTACGATTAGGATCATATTCAATACTTGTAATTTTTCCTGATACATTTTTTTTATTTCGTCGAAAATCAATTTGACGATATAAACGTTTGTGACCTCCTCCTTTATATCGGCTAGTAATGATTCCTTGATTATTACGCCCTTGTTTATTATGTTTTTGAAAAGTTAGTTTTTTTTGCGGATGAGATTTAACTATTTCTTCAAAACTTAGTACAGAACGATTTCGTGTGCCCGGAGTATAGGCTTTGTATAAACGTATAGTCATAAATAAGATAGATAAAAATTAAAAAGTTTATTTGTTTGAAAATAGTGGAATAGAATAACCCGATTGAAGTGTAATAATCATTCGTTTATAACGTATTGAATGTCCTATAATTGGACCTATTCTTTTTTTTTTTTGGGGGGGTATATGACTATTTATTGCTTTTACTTTTACATTAAAAAATTTTTCAGTCCATTTTTTTATTTGTGTTTTAGTTGATTTTTTATTAACATCAAAAGTATATTGATTTTTTTCTAATAAACGAATTGTTTTTTCCGTAAGTACTGGATATTTTACTTCATCCATAATTATTTTTTGCTCCCTTTTATTAAAAAATATTTTTAAATATTTTTTTATTGTATCAGAAAAATTAAATATTATAAATATACCTTTTTTTTTTATTAAGCTTATTTTTTTACTAATAATATTAGTAAATTCTTTATTTCTATTTTTTTTTTATTTTTAGTAATTTTTTACTTTGTTTGTGCATCCAACAGGAGTTGAACCTGCGAATTCTCCAATTATGAGTTGGGTGCTTTAACCGTTCAGCTATGGATGCTATTTTTTTTTAAAGGTATTTATTTGTTTTTATTTTTCATAATAATATATATTATACTATGTTTAAAAAAAAATATATATAAAA